CCCCCCCCCCCAAAAAAAATTAGAGAGTAAGTAACTATTGCCTTTAAATTATTCTGAAAAATTTTGTACAGGTGAGTTCAAATACTACACTATTTTTTATTTATTTATTTTATCCTCCCCGCAAGCTTGCGGGGAGGATAAAAGAGTTTGGTTTATAAAAATATTATACTGATAGGTATAACCTAGGGATATGAAGGAGTTGAACCTTATATTTATGATCTGCAATCAAAATGCATAGCCCTATGCAACACACCCCTTTTTTTTTTTTTCATATATTGTGATATATGATAAAAAAAGTTAATCTTTAATGTAATTCCGAGCATCTTTAATAGATAAATAATTAAAGAGGTATAAATAAAAAAAAAAATATATGAAAAAAAAGTTAATCTTTAATGTAATTCCAGAGCATCTTTAATATATGAACAAGATAATACCACAAATACTTGTGATTGTATAAAGGCAATACCTAATTCTAATCCAGAGAATGCAATTATAAAGGCTAATGGTAATAATCCTAGGATAAAGAAAATGATACCAGAACTCATAATATTGTATGTAAATCCACTTAAGATATTTAAAAGCATATGACCTGATAATATGTTGGCTGCTAATCTTAATCCTAAAGATACGTTTCTAGCTAAGTATGAGATAAATTCAATTAATACAAGTAAAGGTAGTAATGCTAAAGGACAACCAGCTGGAACAAATAAAGAGAAGAATTTTAATCCGTGCTCTTTGAATCCTAAAACTGTTGCACCTAATACAACAGTAAAACTAAGTGAGAATGTTAAGATAAAATGAGATGTTGAGGCAAAACTGTAAGGAACCATTCCTATTAGATTGTTTATTAAAATGAAAATAAATAATGCATACATAAATGGAAAGTAAGCTTGACCATTTTTATTATTAATTTGGCTTACAACAATACCATGTATAGTTGCATATAGTGTTTCTTGACTTAAAGATCATTTGTTTGGAGTTATTTTAGAGTGGTTAGTTGCTAAAATACTAAAATAGAAAGTAATGAAAGCAGCAATAGTCAGGTACAACCCTATATTAGTTATAGATAGGTTCATGTTTGCTAATAATGGTGTATCAATACTAAATAAGTTCCTAATTTCGAACTGGTCTAGTGGGCTAAGTATTGTGATGTATTTCATGTTGTTATATGATGTTTACTACAAGTATAAATTTTATAAAATTGTTCCGAAAAAAAAGTGTTACCATAAAAAAAAGGTTTTTTTTAATATGTACCTAGGCATAAAGTTAATCCTTATAATCTATAATCTAAATATAAAGGTGATAGAATTATGAAGTTATGAAGTAATACATTACATATCAAATATACTACTATATGTATTTATAAAGAATAATTTAAAATCCCATTTCAGGTTATTATGATTCAAACATAACAAATCCTCAACTCAAATGAGGCGCCTAACCAACCTGGCTCTAACCCGTTTATAATATACAAAATACTCTATAATAGTAAGTAAGAGATGTTTTTAATAAAAAATAAAGTTGTACTCAACCTTTAATGTGTATTATAATGAATTGTTATATCGTATCAGCTCAGCTGTATTTATTACAAAATAATAAATATGGAAAACTGAGAACAAGTTATTAATTATAATATAATGTTGTCATAAAAAGAAATAACTTGAAAGAAAAATACCATTTTTTTTTTGAAAAAAAAATAGATATAAAAATTAATCTTTTACCAAATATGTCTAAATTCATAACACAATTAAACTATGAAAAAAAATTCTTTTTTGTGATAAATCGAATACCATTTTTTTTGAAAAAAAATTGAATTGTCTGTACAACATGCTACTGTTTTACGTTACTAATTTGTTATGTTTGCTATACTATCTATTAGAATTAGTAGCCTAAGGTTTTTTGAATATATTTATATTTTAAGACAACATAAGATATATAACTTGGATACAAGTAAGCCGGGTCATGTACGTAATATTTAACTAAAATAAAGATTAATTAAGGCTTTTTATTTCATAGTTATAATAAAAAACTAAAAGTTTTTATTATCTTAATTTCTGTGGATTACCCAAGCTTTTACCTCACTTTTTTAAAAAGCTATATTTAAATCACTGGACTTCCCTACTATTATCCTAAAAATATTAAATATTATAATATTAGGATGAATTACATTTGTATCACAAGTTTAAAAACAATATAAAAGTTTTTTATGCTTTTGTTTAGAACTAGTACATTATAAGTTTATAGTTATATATATATGGGGATCCGACTAACATCAATCTTTCTCCCCTTCTCCCCCCCCCCCAAAATAGCGGGGGAGCTTTCGGTTATTTTTTCTTTTGCTTAACTTTTTGTTTTTTTTTTTTTTTTTTTTTTTTTTTTAAAAACAAAAAAAAAAAAAAAAAAAGTAAAAAAAAAAAAAGCAAAAAAAAAAAAGAATTAAGAAAAATAAGTTTAGAATGCGGACAAAAATTCCGGACAATTCCATTATATACATGGAACGGTTAGTATCCAATCCATAGCTGGAGCCTGTACATCTATTCTGGTGATGTATTGTAACAAGGCATAAATATAATAGTAGATAATCCATGTTAATCTCCTTTTCTTTAATAAAGATAACATAATTTAATTAACAAAGTATTATGTAAGGTGATTTTTAATTGTTTACGTTGTTTATACGGTTTATAAGAATTTATAAGGGTTTCCTTACTCCTTTACTTTTTTTTTTATTTTTATTTTTTTTAATATCATGATATATGTATAAAACAAGACTTACAATTCCCCAAATCAAGTTCCCTTAATTAAAGTAAAGTAAGGATTCTAGGTATAGGGCATATACAAAAATGGTATTCGTCCCTCCGTATAAAAATAACCCAGCATGTCAAAATGACAAAAGCCAAGATGATATAGGAAAGGGTAGCTTGCAGCGAAAAGGGTTTCGTTATGAGTCCCCCCCTAATTACTCTTACATTTGTGTAATGCTCTTACATTTGTGTAATGCTCTTTTCCATAAACTGGTATTCATTATACTATAATGTAACATGGTTACATTTCATCAAAAGTTATTGTCTTTTTTTTACAATTAAAAAGTGTGTCTTCGTGAAACGAAGATAACACAAATAGTATAAAGTAATTTACGCGAGCCAGGAGAGAAATTTGAATTCCCACTATTAATGCATGAAATTAATGTTCTACCGATTGAACTATCCTGGCTTATTATTGTATAACATACAACAATATATTTCCTATCTAATCCATATTGGTGTAAGTATATTTTATAGCACATGTAATAGGTAAACTATGTTAGTCAATAAACGTGTATAAAAGTATATAGACATATATAGCACATTAAATAACAACCCTATCTGTAACACTATACTGGGAGGATACCCTGAATCGAACAGGGAACTTACTGTGCCACATACAGTTGTTCTGCCAATTGAACTATATCCACCTTTTTTATGTAGGGGTGATTCGAACACCCATAAGTAAATACCAAAAATTTATGACTTACCATTAGTCTACTACATATTAATAATGATAAACATATTAAAAAATAAATTAAAATATGTAAATTTTATAGAATAATATGCTATTATAATATTTATGGGTAATAAGACTCGAACTTATATGAATTAATTTCACCCCGTCCTAAGCGGGACCTGTCTACCAATTTCAGCATACCCATTTTTAATACTAAAAATAAAAACTATTTTAGGATACTGTGTAAATAAACCTTAAGATATACAAATATTCTATAAGCAATACAAATATAACTTATGTATATATAGAAGTAAAAAAAAAATATAAATACAACTTCCCTCCCCCCCCCCCCCAATATAGGAGGGGGGGGGGGGGGGGAGAGCTTGCGGTTATTTTTTCTTTTGCTTAACTTTTTGTTTATATTTTTTTATACTTTCTTTTTTTCTATGGGGAAAAAAAATACAAACAGAAAAAAAAGAAAGTATAGCAATAAACCATGAGCAAAAGAAAAAAAAATTAAGGAAAATAAATTAATTCACCCTAAATGTATAATACATTATAAAATAGCTAAATACACTTTAAATAACCTAAATTTAGTTGTATTTTCATTCATCATAAAAATTAAATAATTATTAAGCAGTATACCGTTTTTAATTTATCATATATAATAAACTAAATACTACTGTTTAAATAAAATGCTCGAGATAAGATTTGAACTTATAGCCTAAACATCTTCAGAGTTCCGCTCTACCGGGTTGAGCTTCTCGAGCCTAGTCTCTTTAAACATTAATGGAGATATTAGGACTCGATCCTAAAATAACGATATGCAAAATCGCAGTTTTACCAATTAAACTATATCCCCTTAAGTTAATACATAAAAATAACTTATAAAGTAAGCCCAAGCGGGGTTTGAACCCGCGCATTTAACAGTGAAAATGTTACGTCTTAACCACTTGACTATTGGGCCTTAGATTTTATATAAATGCTTAAAACCGCAAAATATAAGAGTAAAAAAAACAGTATTTAAATCAAATTTTTTTTTTTTGAAAAAAATGGTAACAATATTGTTTATTTCCCTATAAGGCTAGAATGATTTGAACACTCATCTGAGCTGTTATGAGCAGCTTGCTCTACCTATTAAGCTATAGCCTTTAACTATGCGGACAAAGGACTTGCACCTCCATTTCCTGGTCATGAGCCAGGTATGTTTCTAAAATTACATCAATCCGCATTCTTCCCTAATCTTTTTTTTGCTCATGGTTTATTGCTATACTTTCTATATAATACCCTGTGGAATACCCTGTATATGAGTTGCACATCTATCTACTAATAATACGGAGCCCCCCCCCCCCCTTAACTAAAGTAGTTCTACTCAGGGTTTAAAGTCTTTTTTCTTAATTAAAAAAATCTCAGGATATTGCCTTAAACTTCGTAATTGTAATTTGACAGATCCCCCCCTTAACGCTTTGCTCCTCTCCCTTTTCATCTGTTTGTTTATTTTTTTTTCCATAGAAAAAAAAGAAAGTATAAAAAAGTCCCCCCACATAACCAAGATGGATTTTCCATTGTACTGGGGAGGGAAATATCTAAATAGCCCAGTACGAGAATTGCACTCATATCTTCCGATTACAAAACGGGTGCATTACTATTATGCAAACCAGGCTAAATAAAGTATTTTTAATGATAAGTATGTTATTTAGTTAATGATAAAAATTAGTACTTTATACCTAAGAACATCAAAGCCCTTTCAGCCAAAGCCTATAACCCCTTAACCATGTTGTTAGAACTAGAGAGTTAATTGCCGCAGCTACTTTTCTAGCACTAACCAGAAAATGGGTTTTCGTAATGTTATACTACGTTTCTAAGAGTATCCTAAGGTAAGCTTCGTGCCTAGATGCATTCAGCACTTATCTTAACTAACATAGCTTTCCTGCCATGCCTATACTATGTATAAATACTTGAGTATAAAAGTATTACCATCTATAGCTCAAATAGGTAATAAATTCACATGAATCTATCTATATTACTCTCCTTCTTAGGAGATTCCCGTCTTCATTATTAAGGAGAACCTATTCTTGCCGTAATTTATCAGGTTAATATTAAGCGCATAAACAACAGGTAAACCATAGGTTACCATACCCAACTCCTTTCGTACGAAGGGGCTATCCTTATTTTACTCCAATTTCCTCTAGAAGATAGAAACCTTAAGAGTTAGACTCAATAAGAGTAAATTTCCATTGTTTACGATATAACCCTTTAGATCTACCTACTAGATAATTTCTAATTGTACCTTTATCCCCTTTCAAATGTCGAGATAATTTCCCTAGACTTGAAAAGGTACGGCTCAATTCGGGTTTTACAATGTTTTCAGCTAAAACATTTTTACTCTTAGGTTGATTTGGCTTATATTGAGATCTAACAGTTTCTATTAAAGAAACTAATTCTTCTGGAATTAATATTGATTCATAAGGGAATTCAGATATAAGATCAAGAGTAAACAAGAATCTATTAAGAAATAAATGTGCATCGATTAAACAATTATTTAAAGATACATGATGAATACCAATATTACTATATAGCCATTCTTTAGAATCAGATATAAAGATAAGCGATTTGGTGTTGCTATCATATATATAGATAGGTATTCCACGTAGCTTTCGAAGTATATATCGTGCTTCTTGAGACATAGGTTTGTGATAACCATTATAACCTCCAGCTACTAATTCAACATTAAGGTTAGGTGAGAGATTATCAATATAATATTGTTCTAATTCAAGAACCTGCTCCCACGTAGAATTAGAATCCAATATAAAAAGAGTAAGTTTCACATTACTAAACCCATATTTATTAAAATATCTAAGAACTCTACGATCAGCTTTAGCTAAAATAGAGGGCATAAAATAAGAACAAACTCTATTATATAAATTAATAGAACTACCTATGTACCCCATGTTTTTACTCTCTACCTCAAAAAAATATACACCTTTAGCACCATTAGCAAACTCTGCTATTTTAGAACGGTTATTATAAGGATCTCAAATTTCAATTTTTTTATGTGGGTCCAGCTGAGGCCGGCCTTTATATTGTTTGGAGTTTATTTTATTCGCTGATTCCGCAAAAGACGCTGCACCTTTATTTATGAAATTTTTACTAGCATCCTTAACATAAAAAAAATTGTAACTTAAGGGATTAAACCAATAATTAATTCTAGAATTAATAACATTTATAAATTTTAATAAAAATTTATTGACTAAGTTTTTTATAATTACTCTATTATAATAGAAAATAAATTTGACCATATGTTTAAGTCCATCCTCCTCTTTGTGGGTATTTTTTTAGCCTTTAACTCGTATAATGCTTTTCAATCCAAGTAATCCTTATGTTTAAGCGTATACAATGGGTACTTTGCAAAAAACTCTATTAACTCAACACTACAATGTGTAACATATCTAGATACACCTCTAGCCTTGTCAACTTGTTCTAGTTTAGAAATATCAAACTTAGGTTTTAAATAACCTTGTCCAAAATAAGATTTAATAAATGGCTTCTAAAACTTTAACATCGTGAGTGTGTTGAGCTATTTCAAGTGTAATCGTAATACTTAATATATATTTGTCCCTGTTCTTATGTTCTTACCTATTTACCTATTGTACATTGGAAGCATCCCTCACCATCTATAAATGCTTGGATTCATTCTGGACACAGAATTATTTGTTTATCATTTAGATATAATCATCTCTCTTTGAAAGATCTCTACTATTCATTTTCTCTTTAATATCTAACACTTGTTTAATTTGTTTATCTTTATTATAATTAATAATGGCTTCTTTTCAATCTAAGAAGTCTAATTGTTTAGAACCCAGTAAAGGGTACTTGTCAAAATGAGGTATAATAATATTTATAAGGTGTTCAATCTTGGAAACTGTAAATTTATAAGCAACAAATTGCCTATTATCTAAGTTTATATTACCAATTTTGAAATATGCCTGTAAATCTGTTAATATAGAAACAGAATGTTGTTTTTGAGTAACCTTAAAAGAAAAAGTAACTTTATAGTAGATTTAGCGTAATTTATACTGAAACTACCTTCCGCGTCCGTAATACCAGTTACTCATCAAGGTGTTAATTGATTTGTGATGTATAGTGTGTGTGTTTTTGATTAGCTTTAGTTTATATAAATTTATTTACTAAGCCACTACCACGTCCTTCAGGGCTACTTCAGGTTAGGGTGCTAGCCTTCTGAAGTCCCGAATCACATCACTAGATTTTGCTTATAAGCGTACGGGTGCTGAAAACCACATCGTAGTTTGTTGTAGCTTAAGTGTACGAGTCCACAACAAAAGACTTTTTAAAAAAGAACCGCTGTGACCAAAGAAACCTAGTGTAACCAACACAGAAAAAAAAAAAAACATTCACTTATTTTACTATTATAACTCACTCATTATTACTAATTAGATATTCAAATCTTACAATAAATACCAGTCTCAAGTCAGCATGCTTTCACATTGATTATACAATCTATCCTTACCATTACAGCTAGGCATTCGCTTTTTAAGACATCCTTTACCCACTAGTATATATTTAATCTCACGATTAAACTTCCTTCACTAACTTTTTAATATATATAAAAAAAAAAAAAGGTGAAGGGTACTATTGGCTTACCTAGTTTACTTTACAACACTTTAATTATTACCTTAGGATTCCACTATACGTATGTCGACAAAAGATCCATTAATAGAAGGACGAAAAAACCTTCTATACAGTCGACCATATTCTATAAACCTTTAACTTGTTTCGGTCCTTTTTATAGAATACCTAGATTACGCTTCAAACGTGAATTCAGCCGAAGTTTATCCATAGTAATATAGCTCACCTCCCAACCTTTTTTTTTTTATTAATTAATTAATTAATAAAAAAAAAAAAATATATAGGATAGTCTGAAACTAATAATTCATGGGCTTTACACAACAGAATTACTCCCGTTGCATACCATGTGAGCTCAGATAATGGATTATCAGGTGGGTTCTCACCACATTGTTGTAAGCACTTTCTAGTCGCACTCTCGTCTATCTAGAGATAGGCAGTATCTTCACTGCCATTCCAGTTTCACTGAGCCAATCATTGAGACAGCTGTTGCATCGTGAGATCATTCATGCGCGACATCATTTAAATGCCAAGGTATTTCGCTACCTTAGGACCCTCATAGGTAAGGCCGCCATTACATACTGTCTCACGACGTATTTAACCCAGCTCGTGTAGCTCTTTAATCGACGAACAGTCGTACCCTTCATGATTCCTGCATTCATGTGGATGAGCTAAGCCGACATCGAGGTGCCAAACTGCGCACTCAATTTGTACTCTCTGGCGCAATTAGCCTGTTATCCCCAGCGTAGCTTTTTCAATAATACAAGACCTTTCCTTACTGCGTCTTGCGGTCTTTATGCCCTGCTTACGCAACTGATAGACGTGTATGTCAAACAGTAAAGCAAGATTAAGCCATTAAACTTTGGAAGTATATATCAACATCATTTCTTATACAGATATTCTGTAAAAAAAAATAACTAATAGTGTTATAATTATATCTTCTTTTACAATTAGATAGTAATTATTAATACTATATATACACCTATTTTCCACATAGGTAAAATCTTACTTATATTAAATTGTTTTAGTTCTAACTTAAATAGAAATATAACTGAATTAGTTATAGATACCATTTTTAAAAAAAAATTGTAAATATAAAAAATAACAAAGTAAATATAGTAATTAAAAAATTAAAATATACAAGGCAATTATTTAATAAAAGCCCTATATAATTTGCGTATAGCATATTACAAAAATAAATTTGGATACTCCCAGGTACTCTTTATGGGATCTGTGCCCCGCATAAACCATCTGCTAGCCATTGTCTCCTGAGCTTGATATAATCTCCCTCCTTTTATGGATTACATTCAGACGTCAGTTACAATAATGTAACCTATTCTACTGATATAACAACCAGAGTAAAGGTGTTTCAATTTTGTCGCTCAACTACCTTATTCCCTAAAACCTGTTAAATTATACCCTATAACTAGTAACAGTAAAGCTGCATGGGGTCTTCTCGTCTATCTAGAGATAGGCAGTATCTTCACTGCCATTCCAGTTTCACTGAGCCAATCATTGAGACAGCTGTTGCATCGTGAGATCATTCATGCGCGACATCATTTAAATGCCAAGGTATTTCGCTACCTTAGGACCCTCATAGGTAAGGCCGCCATTAAATGGGGGTTCCTTCAAAACCTAGCCTATTTTAGTCGTCTAAGTAAATCCGTTAACCAGCCATCATTGGGCAGATAGCGCACTCTATACATTGATTTACATCTTACGCAAAGTGCTGTGTTTTAATTAAACAGTCGTGCAACACCATTTTATGTCTCCTCTTCCTAAACTGATATTAATCAGTAGGAATGGCACACCTTCTCCCTCAGTTACGGTGTCAATTTGCCGAGTTCCTTAATGATTGTTAGCTCAAACGCCTTCGTATTCTCTACTAGCTTACTTGTGGTAGTTTTTAGGTACGGTTTTAGTATATACAAGGAAGTAGTATCTTCTTTTTAGTTTATAACCTAGAACAATTTCTCCATTTCCTCATTGCTCCTTTCTTGTATATTATATGCTTTTCCAGAACATTTTACTCCATTTCTTTATGTTGTCACATATAATCTCCTCATCATTTTATCCTTTAGGTTTAATTTAGAGACCGATTAACTTTCCCATAAGCTTAAGGCGAGAGAACATTTTACATAGTAGTGTAATACTAAGTTCTCTTTTTCGTTACTCGTGTCAGCATTCTCACTTGGGATATGTACGGTAACCCGCTATATAGCGAGCAAATTACAAATGTAATTATGAAATAGACGTAACTATAAATTATCCTGTATAGTCAGTTATTATAAATTAATAAAAGACCAACCTTCTCTCACTTGGGAAAGAGGTAAGTTCTATCTATTTAGAACCGAAGGAGTACTATCTATTTAAAACCTATTTACCCAATGTTCCGCTACCCCATAAATAATACTTAAATAACCTTTAAGTATAGTAAACTAGGATTATACCTAATATAATTATTATGGACAAGGTGTCGGTGTTTTGTTTTAGATCCGTTATATCTTCGGCGCTTTTAACTAATTAGGTTAACGAATTAACCATTTGAACCAGTGCTCTGTTACGAGGTCTTTAAAAAATGGCCGCTTCTAAGCCTATTTCCTGGTTGTATAGTTTAAATACTTCCTTACTTTCACTTAACAAAAACTTTGGAACCTTAAACACTTGTTCTGGGCTGTTTCCCTTTTGACACACAACCTTATCGTTAAATGTCTGATAGTTCAACACTCATCATTGCCCTTCCGAGAGCAAATACTCGCGAATAGAGTCTTCACGACCCCCCCATATGCACAAGGCATTATATACCCTAATAGGATATTAATGCACAAATTGTCCGAGATCACAGTTCTGTACCTGCTATGATGTTATTTAAACTACATACTTACATATGTTTCGCGGAAAACCAGCTATAGTAGTCAGGATTGTCTTTCACTAACTTACCACAGTTCTTTGGATATCTTTACAACGATAACCCATTCGGCCTTTTATAAGCCTGACCATGGTAAGATCACTACTCTTCGGGTCTCTAATTAGATACTAATTCATTACTTAATAATTGGATTATCTAGGCAAATTGATTCTTTTTTGTGTATTAAAATTATGTTTCTTCAATTTAATTTCTTAAATTTAATCTATCACCACTAATCACTACTTGCTTGCATCTAACTAGAACTTGCTGACCCATTATACAAAAGGTACGCTCTCATATGTTTATTAAACTTACCTTGAGCTGCTTATAAGACTACTATTTTACATACTTCCTTCACAGTACTATTCTCTATTTCTTGTATATTATATTAAGGCTTAGAGGAAGGTTCCCCTATATTCAAACAGATTAATCCATTTTACTTTAAGCCTATATCTATTTTCATTCACACTACTAATAGAATCTCGTTTGATTTATTTTCCTGAAGCTAATAAGATACTTCAATTCACTTCGTTTTTTTTTATAGAAATTCTTCTACCCTTTTCCCTAATAAATGAAACTAGTCCATCATTTTTACGGTACTAATGGTTTAATATACAGCCTTTTATTATTCTATAATAGTCTCTTTATATACTAGGCATAAAGTTAATCCTTATAATCTATAATCTAAAAATATAAGGTAATAAAATTATGAAATTATTACATTTCAAATACATTACTATATATTTTTATATAAAAGTGATTTAAAAAAAAATCCCATTTCAGGTTATTATGATTCGAACATAACAATTCCTCAACCCAAATGAGGCGCCTAACCAACCTGGCTCTAACCTGTTTATAATATACAATGTACTATTTAAATATAGATAATATCTTTATATTGTATAACAGATAATCTATTTATAAAAATACAAGATAATATCTTTATATTGTGGGACAGATAACCTATTTATAAAAATAAAACAGAGAATCTATCAAGATAAAACAGAGAATCTATCAAGATATAACAGAGAATATCCGATTCGAACGGATGTGATCTTTCAATCAAATAAGTTTCAAGCTTATCACTTTAAACCACTCAGTCAATTCTCTTTTTTAGTTTGTATTTTTTCTATAAACTAAAAGATACAATATATCTTTCATATTTCCCCCTAATTTTTTTTTTTGCTCACTTGTTTATTGCTTTACTTTCTTTTTTTTCTGTTTGTTTATTTTTTTTCCATACGCCCCCCCCCCCCTCTCTTTCAGAGAGGGGGGGTAGTATAGGTGTGCACAATTCGCCTCCGGGGATTTTAATTAATAAATGAAATATGTTATTAATACTTAAAGTACAAGTGCGTACAAGACTCGAACTTGTAAGAACATGTCCGTAGCATGTCGTTATACCAATTTAACTAACGCACCTTATTGATTCCTCAACGAATTGAACGTCGATCACATCCTTATCAAGAATGCGCTTTACCTATTAAGCTAAGGAACCTTTATTACACACATAGTATATGAAAATTTGAAACAATATAAAGATTACAATTTAAAAAAAAATGGTATTATATAAAAGTATATAAGCTTATATATCTTTTCATTATAACAAGAGCATCCAGACTTGAACTGGAAATTTGAAGTTTGAAGCTTCCTATTTTGCCAATTAAACTATACTCTTTTTTTTTGAATAAAAATATTCATAACACCTTATATAAAATTGAACAATCATTTTATATAAAATGATGTTTAAAATTAAACAATAATGTTAATAACCCCATTTTTGAAATTAACTACACTCTTTATTAATCCTTTAAAAGATTTGTTATTGTTTTCAATATAATTACCTAATAAAGACTTAACAAATATAAAAATATTACATAAATACACTAAATTCAAAATAATGAAATAATTGTAATTATGTATAGTTTATACTATCTGTCTAGATGTGTAAAAATTCTATCCTTTTATCTGGGTAAAAACTTTATCCGTTTATCTGGGTAAAAACTTTATCCGTTTATCTGGGTAAAAACTTTATCCGTTTATCTGGGTATAAATATTATATCTATATTCGGAAAAGAGTGGATTTGAACCACCAGGTGTTAAACACAATATTTAGCAAATATCTCGCCTTACCTATAGCAACTTTTCCTTTTACCTGTTATTGTATAAAATTTATAAAAATTTTTACTAGAATTGGAGTTAAATATGGAAGTTAAACCTATAACGGATGTTAACTATGTAACTGAAAAGTTAAGTGTAGAATGGATGTTAACTATAAAACTGAAAAGTTAAGTGTAGAATGGCTTTTTATAAAGAATTTAACTTAGTAGATTGTAAAAGTTAAATAGAGAGTGGAAGAAGAGTATGAAATTAAAAACCGCCTCCCCCCTTTTGGGAGGGGAAAAATATAATGATAAAGTTCATTATAATAGAGTACGAGTCAGACCGGGCTTGAACCGATATCTATTTCGTGACAAGAAAGTCCTCTACCATTAAGTTACTGACCCAATACGGCCAACCGAAGTCGAATCGGTACACATCGTTTGGAAGACGACGATGGACTAACTTGGACTAACCATTATCCTATAGCCGTATATGTTTTTTTAAGATCTAAGGGACTTGAACCCTTATGAGAATGATTAAAAGTCATACGCTTTACCATTAAGCTAAGATCTCTCTATAAATATATTTACTTACCATCAATAAGTAATAAGAAATAAGTGATTCGAACACTTAACCTGCCGCGTGTAAAACGGATGCTCTACCAATTGAGCTAATTTCTTTTTTTTGTTTAAAAAGTTTCTTTTTTTTGTTTAAAAAGTTTCTTTTTTTTGTTTAAAAAGTTTCTTTTTTTAGTTTCTTTTTTTCTATGGGGAAAAAAAATAAACAAACAGAAAAAGAAACAAACAGGAAAGACGTACTATCATTATAATTTTTTTTTATTATTTTGCATTCGTTTGTGGCTTTAGAGTTATAACTATTGCCCCGACCATTGCTAGTAATAATATAATGGATGTAATTATTAATCATATTGAATAATTACCATACAGTATATTTCCTATACTTGTTATATGAGAAGTTTCTGCTAAATATCCATCTCATGACACAGATGTAACATTCGTTAAATTTTTTTTAATGCTAAAATGATAAAGTAAATTATTAGTCATAACCATATATGGTAAAACATTATTAACAAAATAATTAAAGAAACTACCTACTAATATAGCTAAAGGTATACTATTGATACTATCTATTAATAGTTCAGATATTCTAACATTTATTAACATTAATATAAATAAAAATAAGATAGATACAGCCCCTACATATACTAATAAGTAAGATAATCCTATAAAGTTTAATCCTGTTAGAATTAAATAAGCAGATATACATAAAAATAAACCTATTAAAAATAAAACAGATACTATAGGATTTTTACTAATAATAACTAATATACCTAATAAGATAGCAATAATGTACAATAAGTCTAAATTAACAACATTATAACCACTAAATGTCATTTCATTAACTATATACAACATATAAAACTGCCCTCTATAATTGTTTGCAACATTGTTTGAAATAAATTTACCCTTGGCGTCTCTAACTTTTTTTTTTGGATTTCAAATTTGTTCTTTACCCTTTTCATAACTATTATATAGCTACAATATAAGTAAAAATAGAGCTATTCTATAGTACGATTAAGTAAAAATATACTCTATATTATTATTATAGCCATTAACAAACAACTATATATTACTATTCCTATAATTATAGCCATTAACAAACAACTATATATTTAGGAATATGAGGTATAAACCGCCCTCTATAATTGTTTGCAACATTGTTTGAAATAAATTTACCCTCGGCGTCTTCTAACATTTTTTTGGATTTCAAATAAAGTAAGCAACATCTCGAACACCCAGCCGTCTTCTAACTTTTTTTTTTAACAAATATAATGATATTTGTGATATAGGTAATATATGTATAAAACTAACTATATTAGAATAATATTTATAATACAATGTATACATTATATTCTATTTTAGGAGACAAGAGATTCGAACTCTTAAAAGCGTAATACTATTGAGTTTACAGCTCAACCCTTCTTACCAATAAAGGAACTCTCCTTTTTTTTTTATATCACGATGTATAAAAAAAAGTCATCCGCAGCCCCAATTTTCTGACTTTTTTGAAAAATAATCTATATAGAAAAAAAAGTTAGAAGACGCCGGGGTGGGTGGGGGTGGGTAAACTTTAAAGTCTTAGTGTAGAGGTCTGATGCCTTTTAACTTGACGAGGTTTTTCGTGTACCTTTTATCCGAAGAACGACTTGAACGTTCACGACATAACGTCAACAAAGCTTAAATTTGTCCTGTCTACCAATTCCAGCACTCGGATTATTACTATCCCTTTTTTCGACGTTATTTCATAACTAAAAAAACCTAAGGGGGGGGGGGGGATAGAATATTGATAAAATAATACAATATGGGTAAAAATTATAAACCCAAAAATAACTACACTAATTCAATTTTTATATAAACCTAGCCTTACGGCTGGCATAGCCTAAATATTTTATTTGTTTTGCTAATATTTGCTGCTGACTTAAGCAAAAACAAATAAAATATTAACTAAAGGCCATCTCCGCTAGCATTCAAAACCAGAACGACTACTATCCTCTCCCCCCCCCCCGCCTACTTTTTTTTTTTCATATATTGTGATATATGAAAAAAAAAGTTAAAGCTTGCGGGGGGGGGGGGGGGTGGTCCCCTTCAAGGGTGCAGACCTAAGGGTCAGTCCCCTTTTGGGGGGTAGATAACAATATAAAATTACTTTGAGCCTTTTTTTGGCTTTGAACCATATAAATAACTAACAATTTATGCTATTTGCACAAATGTTTATGGATTTGAACCATATAAATTGATAATAATTTATGCTCCTTGCACAGACTTTTTTTTTTGGGTGTATCGTTAATATTCATTAATCCCGGGCTAGTTCCCCAACCCGAACCGTATTTCGACTTAACACCAATTAGAGTCACGCATACGAAGATATTTCTGCCAAAAGATCTAAACCTGTACATTTAGACTAGCAATCCGCAGCCACCAAACTTATTGCACATACTCCTTTCAGCGCCTGACGAGTGGTTAGTACCTATCTGAGATAAAATTCACCGTGATGTGATTACTCACGATTACTAGTAATTCCTTTTTCATGCAGTCGAATTTCAGACAACAATCCATACTTTATCCTGTTTTAGGGATTAGCTCCAATTCGCATTATTGCATCCCTTTGTAAAGGCACATGTGGCACGTCTATAGCCCACAATATTAAGGCCATGATGACTTGTCTTAGTCCCTATTATCACATCCAATTGTAAGCGGAGAGCTGCTTTATTATAATAAATAAAACAAGGGTTTACGTTAATTTAATGGACCTAACCAAATCTCACGACATTAACTGAAGACAGCCATGCAACGCATGTGGTCTAAAAATTTCAAAAAATATTTTAGGTCATTCAAATTGTGGTAAGGTTATTCGCGGATCATCGAATTAAATAACATACTTCACTACTGGTTTCAGAAACGGTCTAATGATTTCAGTTCCTGCGTTGCCACATTACTCTTGAGGTGGAGTGCTTCCACTTTCATTTATAGTTCCGCCTTAAAGCCAACCTATGGCACTCATCATTGTCTGCCCAGGTTACGGGGGTATCTAATCCTCTTCACTCTCTGAGCCTTCGTCCCTCAACGTCAGTTATAGTACATTGCTATTTTGCTATAATAATTCATATATTCCTTCACAAAAAAAAATTTTTTTTTTTTTTTTTCTTTTTTTTTTTTTTTTTTTTTTTTTTTTTTTTTTTTTTTTTTTTTTTTTTTAAACAAACAGAAATAGCAAGTACATGTACATAGAGGTTTGCCTTCGCCGTTATCAGTCCTATTGGTATTAACAAATTTCATCTTTCCTCCAACAATTCCGACATATTCCTCTCACATATCAAACTCAAGTGTACCAGGTACTTATTTAAGCCATTGCACACCGTCTAGGTACCCTATATACCTGTTAAAGATGAATAACACTCGTCTCCCTTGTCTTACCGCGACTGCTGGCACAAGATTTGGTCGAGACCTATGGATATAAAGTTTTCATAATAAGCTTTATCCAGAACTTTATAAGACCTAGTCAAGCAAGTTAATAACTTATTATATTAACTCTCATTCCTGCAAGTTGCTGGTTCAGCCGTTAGGCCATTGACCAAAATTCCTCACTGCTGTACTACACGCACTGGGGTTTTTTCAGACCCAGTGTGGTCAATAGACCTCTCAGTCTTGACTACGGACATAAGCTAAATATGCCATTACCATACTTACTACTTATCCGATGGTTATTAATAATCAACTAAGAGCGAAATACTATTTCTTTTAAACACATTTATTCTTAATATTATTAACCTTTATATCTAACCTTTTAGATATAATCGACAACTGGGGTGGTTAGATCTAGTATTAATAAATAATAATAAATTGTTATTATAAGGGATTTATTTTGCCTTACTCTTAGGTAGCCATAATACCACTTACTCACCTGTACACCACTTCAATATACATAATTTATATAAATTAAATATTGACGTTCGATTAGCATGTGTCAAGCATTTACATAGCGTTCACTCAGAGCCATCATCAAACTCAAATAAAAATGTAAAGTACTATTTATTATCTAACTAAATAATATTGTAAAGTAAAACCTATTCGTTCTAACGATCATTCTTATCTAAGACTTGAACTTAGATTAGGATATTAGGAATATCTTGTTCTACCATTAAACTAATAAGAATTTTTTTTTAATAAGATAAATCTAGCTATCTTATTAAATGAATAGCTATTACTATAGAAATCGTTATTCTTATCTAAGACTCGAACTTAGATTCAGATATTAGAAGTATCTTGTTCTACCATTAAACTAATAAGAATCTTTCTTATTATCTCATAAAAGTATTATAATATGTAAATGTAAAATAGTTTATTTAAAATCCTTTATATTTTACCCCCCTCTTCCTCTTTTTTTTTTTCATATATTGTGATATATGAAAAAAAAAGTTAAAGCTTGCGGTAATTTTTTTTTCTTTTGCTTAACTTTTTGTTTATTTTTTTTTTACTTTCTTTTTTTTCTATAGGGAAAAAAAACAGAAAAAAAAAGAAAGTATAGCAATAAACCATGAGCAAAAGAAAAAATTTTTAGAGAGAAAATAAGCTGTAAATAATAAAAAGGATTCTATATTTTCATAACTATTTGGGTTTTTTTGTTTTGGAGTATACCCATTACATTACTATTAAATTCTATATAATCCATATGATTTTATATTATGTTATATATAACTATAGAAATATTATAGGAAATAATATATAGTAAATATGTAAAATCGTAAAAAGGATTCTATATTTTCATAACTATTTTACTTGGGTAACTTGGGTTGTTTTGGAGTATACCCATTACATTACTATTAAATTCTATATAATCCATATGATTTTTTATTATTATTATATAACTATAGAACTATTTTATAAGAAATAAAATAATATAAATCGTAAAAAGGGTTATATATTTTCATAACCATTAACTCGGGTTTTGTTTTAGAGTATGCCCATTACATTACTATTAAATTCTATATAATCCCATTGGTGGACTTCTTGAATATGACGCGCCACCTTATTAACTACAGGATAACTTAAATGGAATGGGGTGATAATTAGCACTGCTTTTAACGGTTTACAGGTTTGAGCAACTATGTTTGGGCTTTAAGACTTTGTATTTCTATCCCTTTTTTTTTTTAACAGATGATATTTGTAAAAAAATTTATTGTGGATAAAAAAATTTTTAATGGATAAAAAAACCCATTTTTAATATGTAAAACAATAGTGTAGTGATTGTCTTATATATGATTCACTACCCTTTTTAGGTAATAAAGTTATTTATTACCTGGTATAAACCTACGTGGCTCTTGTAAATTAATAAGTTTTTACTTGTAATCTTATTACAAGTAAATTGTGATAAAAATTCTATTTTAAAAAAAAAAAACATCTATATTCTTTTTTTTAAACGGATCGAACCGTTAATTTTTATCACATATTGTTAATACACTATATTGTCTCTGTGGACTTGGCCACGAACAACAACATTATTTTATCTACAGAGGGTAGGCATGCTAATCTAAATGTAAAATCTTCTGGTATTAGTATGTGATTTGAAAGATGATTCTTATCTTCTAATGCTAAAGATATAGGTGTATTATATTTAATATTTGCACTGTTTTCTGGATTAGTGGGTACTGCCTTTTCTGTCTTGATTAGATTAGAGTTGTCTGGGCCAGGTGTACAGTATATAGCAGATAATCAGTTATATAATAGTATTATTACTGCTCACGCGATTATAATGATTTTCTTCATGGTTATGCCAGCATTAATTGGAGGTTTCGGTAATTTCCTTTTACCACTAGGATTAGGTGGTCCTGACATGGGATTCCCTAGACTTAATAATATTAGTTATTTATTATTAATACCTAGTATCGTTCTATTTGTATTTGCAGGTGGAATAGAAAATGGTGTAGGAACAGGTTGAACTTTATATCCACCTTTATCAGGTATACAAAGTCATAGTGGTCCAAGTGTAGATTTAGCTATATTTGGATTACACTTATCCGGTATATCTAGTTTACTTGGGGCTATAAACTTTATTACTACAACATTTAATATGAGAAGTCCTGGTATAAGATTCCATAAATTAATATTATTTGCATGAGCTGTTGTTATTACAGCTGTATTATTATTATTATCATTACCTGTTCTTGCCGGTGGAATTACTATGATATTGACAGATCGTAATTTCAATACTTCATTTTTTGAAGTAGCCGGAGGTGGTGACCCTATATTATACCAGCACCTTTTCTGATTTTTTGGTCATCCTGAAGTTTATATATTAATTATTCCAGGATTCGGAATTATTAGTACTGTAGTTTCATCTAATTCTAACAAGAGTGTGTTCGGTTATTTAGGTATGGTTTATGCTATGTGTTCTATTGGTATTTTAGGATTCTTAGTTTGAAGTCACCACATGTATACTGTTGGACTGGATGTTGATACAAGAGCATACTTCACAGCTGCTACTTTAATTATTGCGGTACCTACTGGTATTAAAATATTCTCATGATTAGCAACTTGCTACGGAGGTTCTTTATACTTTACACCATCATTATTATTCGCATTAGGATTTATCTTTATGTTTACTATGGGTGGATTATCAGGAGTAGTTATCGCAAACGCATCACTTGATGTTGCTTTCCATGATACATATTACGTAGTTGCTCATTTCCACTACGTATTAAGTATGGGTGCTGTATTCGCACTATTTAGTGGATGATACTTTTGAATACCAAAAATACTAGGATTAGATTATAACATGTTATATTCTAAAGCTCATTTCTGAGTGTTATTTATTGGAGTTAATTTTACATTTTTCCCACAACACTTTTTAGGGTTACAAGGTATGCCACGTCGTGTTAGTGATTACCCTGACGCATTTACAGGTTGAAACTATATTAGTAGTATTGGTTCAATTATATCTGTTATTGCTACTGCATTATTCTTACAAATAGTATACTTACAACTTGTAAAAGGTAAAGCTGTATTTGGATACCCTTGAGCAGTTCCTCAACTGTTTAGTGATTATTTACGTATACTTAAAGATAAAAGTGCTCCTGGTTTAGAATGATCTTTATCTAACCCACCTAAACCACACGCATTTACTAGCTTACCTTTACAAAGTAATGGTGGTTTATCTTCTTTTGCTATAATAATTATAAGTTTATTTAGTAGATCAAATGAAATAATTTGTGATGCGCCTAGAGCTTGAGGACTTTATTTCCAAGATAGTGCCAGCCCACAAATGGAAGCTCTTGTGGAATTACATGATAATATTATGTACTACTTAGTAGCTATTTTATTTACTGTTAGTTGAATTCAAGGATCTATTATTAGAAATTTTGACAGTTCTAGATCTCCTATTAGTAACAAATATCTTAATCACGGTACATTAATAGAATTAATTTGAACAATTACTCCAGCTCTTATATTAGTATTAATAGCTTTCCCTTCTTTCAAATTACTATATTTAATGGATGAAGTTACAGACCCTTCATTATCTGTATTAGCAGAAGGTCACCAATGATATTGAAGTTACGAATATCCTGATTTCTTAAATAGCGATGGAGATTTTGTGGAATTTGATTCTTACTTAGTACCTGAATCTGATTTAGAAAAAGGAGCTTTAAGAATGTTAGAGGTGGATAACAAAGTTGTAATACCTGAAATTACACACACGAGATTTATTGTTACTGCTGCAGATGTTATTCATTCATTTGCAATACCTTCATTAGGTATTAAATGTGATGCATACCCTGGAAGATTAAATCAATTCTCTGTTCTTATTAATAGATTGGGTACATTCTATGGTCAATGTTCAGAAATCTGTGGTATATTACATAGTTCAATGCCTATAGTTGTGGAGTCGGTACCCTTGGTTAAATTCCTTAGTTGATTACAAGAACAATAGTTATTCTTATTTGCAGGTGTTTAGTCATGACAACTACATTTAACATGAGAAGTCCTGGTATAAGATTACATAAACTAATCTCTTATTTGCTTGAGCAGTTGTTATAACAGCTGTTTTATTATTATTATCATTACCTGTCCTAGCCGGTAAACTAATTCTGCCGGCTCTAAATTTGGCCGTATTCTGGGAACCGTTATACGAAAGTATATCGCAATCAGCAGGTAATCTATTAAGTTTGAACTTTTCAGAGAACCTCAGAGGCTATACGCCAAAATATTTTTGCTGTAGTTTGGAACTTTTGACCTTTCCTTTATGCACAGCTGCTAGATGCATTCATACTGATAACAATAGTAAAAATTTTAATAAATCCCTTTTTTTTCTATTTAACTGGGCTTATTGAAGGTGATGGTACAATAATAACACCAAAAACTTTAAGAAGCCCTAAAGGTAAGTTAAATTACCCCGCTATACAAATAGTTTTTCATTTAAAAGATTTACCTTTAGCTCTACTTGTTCAAAAAGAGTTAGGTGTAGGTTCATTATCTAGAAAGAAAGGGGTAGATGCTTATATATTATTAACCATAAATAGCTATGAAGGTGTATTATTAGTTATTTCATTAATAAATGGAAATATGAGAACACCTAAAATACATAGTCTTAATGCATTAATCGATTTTTTTTTATAATACTAAAGGAACCAGTATTGAAAAACATCTTGTATCTAAAGAGTCTTTAGATTCCAATCCATGACTGTCAGGGTTTATAGAAGCAGACGCAGACGCTTTTTCAAGTAAGAACTACTCTTTCAGGTAAATATCCTAAATTAGAATGTAAATTAGAAATATTTGCTGAGTTTTTAGAAACAGAAGTAAAAAAAAAAAAAATAAGATCGGATAAACCAAAACCTGAGTATAGAGTTAGAACTACTAACCTTAAAGGTAATATGAATGCTAAAAATTATCTTTTACAATTTCCTCTATTTGGAACTAAACATTTAGATTCATTAGATTGAATGGAAGTAGTAGACATGTTTGATAGAAAGGAGCATAATACAGATGAAGGAAAGGAAAAAATAGTAAAGATCAAATCAGGTATGAACAATTTCAGAACAAATTTTACTTGAGATCATTTACAAAACTTCTACAACTTAACTTAAAAATATAAGATATGGTCCGATCAAGCACGAGAGTGTTTGCGTACCTACACTAAGTTTTAATAACTTTTTAAGCTTAAAGAACAACACTTTAAGCTATGGATTCTTCGGACACCCTGAGGTTACGAATGTAGGCCTCTTAACGTTGCTGTATGCTGGGACCCCTTCGTTATATAGTTCTAAATACTCCTCCTTATATGGCACAGTAAAAAAGTTAGAACAATGAAGGAAATCAGCCGGTAACATTTTATATATAAAAAATGGAACCTCAGAGGCTCTACGCGACGGAGTTGTAGTAAATTCAGAAAATGTTAAACGTGTATCAGATCACGTTCCTAAACATTTGAACCCTCTAAATAATGAACAATTAGGTTATTATCTAGCAGGATTAATATTACTTTTTTTTTTTTTATATATATATATAAAAAAAAAAAAAAGTAGGGGATGGTCATTTTAGTAAAGCTCAACAATTAGTTATAACTTTTAGTTCTCCAGATGCATTTCTACCCTATTACTTGAAAGGAAGATTAGGTTACGGTAATGTAAGAAAAGTAAAGGACAAAAACGCATATACCTTTTAATTGTATCTAATGAAAAGGGTATGTTAAATATAATTAACTTGATAAATGGTAAATTAAGAACAGAACACAGATTTAACCAAGTAGTTAATAATGTATTAAGTCATACTAAGTATGCAGATCAAAATATTCATTTTACTATAGATTCAAGTAAAAATTTTGATAACCACTGATTAGCAGGGATGCTGCGGAGCTGGCCTTCAGTTAATATTTTATTTGTTTTTGCTTTTAAGTCAGCAGCAAAAATATTGGCAAAACAAAAAAAAATATTTAGGCTGCGCCAGCCATCAGGCTAGTTTTCAAATAAAAATTATTAGACGTATTACCAGAAATTACCAGAAATAAACCGGAAATAAGATTAAATTTTCAAATAGATCAAAAACAGTGATTTATTGTTAAATATAATAAAAGAATACTTAGGTGGAAACATTGGATATAGGAAGTCTCAAGATACCTATTACTATGGTTCTACTAATTTCGGTTCTGCTAAAAGGGTTATAGAATATTTTGATCGATATCACTTACAATCTAGAAAAATATAAGCTATTTAAGATGAAGAAAGGTATATAGATTAATACAAGACAAACAACACTTAACAGATAAAGGGCTATCCAAAATACTAATAATTAAATCTTTAATAAATCGTCATGAAGAAAATACTACAACTTAAGATAGAGTCCTAACAAGAATATAAAAGTTTTTGAGTATTAATGAGAAAAGACTGTTATAATAATACAGCTATTCCTTTAATCAAAATATTGTTACATTTTAATTATTCCTGGGTTTGGAATAATTAGTACTACAATTTCAGCTAACTCTAACAAAAGCGTTTTCGGATACCTTGGTATGGTTTACGCGATGTGTTCTATTGGTATCTTAGGATTTGTAGTTTGAAGTCAAGCAACATTAATTATTGCAGTTCCTACTGGTATTAAAATATTTTCTTGATTAGCAACTTGTTATGGTGGTTCTTTACACTTTATACCATCATTACTTTTTTAATTTATGTTCTTCCCTCAACATTTCTTAGGGTTACAAGGTATGCCACGTAGAATTAGTGATTATCCTGATGCTTTTACAGGTTGAAACTTTATTAGTAGTATTGGTTCTATAATCTCTGTAGCTGCTACAGCATTATTCTTACATATTGTATACTTACAACTTGTTAAAGGTAAAGCTATCTTTGGATACCCTTGAGCCGTTCCTCAGTTATTTAGTGATTACTTACGTATACTTAAAGATAAATGTGCTCCAGGATTAGAATGAGCATTACATAGCCCACCTAAACCTCACGCATTCACTAGCTTACCATTACAAAGTAGTGGTATACTAAGTTCTCTTTTTATAGGAATAAGCTTTTTATTTACTATATCAAACGAATTTATATGTGATGCACACCTAGAGCTTGAGGACTTTACTTCCAAGATAGTGCTAGTCCACAAATGGAAGCGCTAGTAGAATTACATGAATAATCTTAGTATTAATCGCTTTCCCTTCTTTCAAACTATTATACTTAATGGATGAAGTTACTGATCCCTCATTATCTGTATTAGCAGAGGGTCACCAAATACTGAAGTTACGAGTATCCAGATTTCTTAAATAGTGACGGAGATTTTGTTGAGTTTGATTCTTACTTAGTTCCAGAATCTGATTTAGCTATTGCTCATCTAATCAAGCTAAGAATTTAGCTAGTGATACAGATTCTACAACAATAGGCATAGAACTGTGTAATATACCACAAATTTCTGAACATTGACCATAGAATGTTCCTAATCTATTTATAAGAACAGAAAATTGGTTTAATCTACCAGGGTATGCATCACATTTTACACCTAATGCAGGAATGGCGAATGAATGAATAACATCCGCAGCAGTAAGAATGAATCTAGTGTGTGTTATCTCAGGTAAAATAACTCTATTATCCACTTCTAACATTCTTAACGCTCCTTTTTCTAAATCTGACTCAGGTACTAAGTACGAATCAAATTCTACGAAATCTCCATCACTATTTAAAAAGTCTGGATACTCGTAACTTCAATATCATTGATGACCTTCTGCTAATACCGATAAAGATGGATCTGTAACTTCATCCATTAAATATAGTAATTTGAAAGAAGGGAAAGCTATTAATACTAAGATTAATGCAGGAGTAATAGTTCAGATTAATTCAATAAGTGTACCATGATTAAGATATTTGTTACTTATAGGAGATTTAGTACTACTAAAATTTTTAATGATAGCTCCTTGTATTCAAGCAACACTAAATAATATAGCCACTAAGTAATACATTATGTTATCATGTAACTCTATAAGAGCTTCCATTTGTGGGCTAGCACTATCTTGGAAATACAGTCCTCAAGCTCTAGGTGCATCACATATAGCAACGGAACTAGTAAATACAGATAGAACTAAAACATATCTATGTTCTTTTTTCTTAGATTTATATTTACAACAAGTCAAAAACAGGACTATAAAAATAAAAAATGGTAAATTTAAATTTCATTCTTGGTTAAATAACATAAACAAAGTAGAGTATGTTGAATACTCTAACCAGACAATCAATATGTAAACTTCCATTAAAACAACCATTACTCCTAAAAAAAAACTGTTCAGGACAAATTCTTAACATCAAGAAACCGTTTCTCTTCCTTTTTCGGACAGATGATACGCCAAAAGGCACAGATCTCCTTAACCTGGTTTTTTACTTCTCCACAAAACTCATACCCTGCCTTTTCCCACCTTTTGATTTGCTTTATTATCCATCTTAACTTCAGCACACAATCGCTCAGTTGCCTTATGTTTCTCCTGGCTATCGAGGGAGATTTCCTCAACAAGGATGCTTGTATTTTCACGGGGCAGATCCCACCAAACGGACAAAAATGCCTTCAGGAACTCTGTGGCGTATCCATGACCCCAGTACTCCTTTTTTTGAACACATAATGGACTCTAGGCCATTGCTTGTCCATTTTAAGGACCAATCCCTCACCGATAAGTTCTCCCTCCCTTTCATCTGAGTTTTTGAGAAAGATTCCGACTCGACTTTTTTGGTCTTGTAATTGATTGAACCAATGTCGAGCTGTGTTCGTTTCGGGCATTGCGTCAAGGCCGTAACCACGCATAGGTTCAGGTTGCTTCAGGAGGGAGGAGGTGATAGGCTTCAAAATCCGACTCAAAGAGTGGTCGAAAAATAAGACGTTCAGAAGAAAACCTGGGGAGGTTTTGGTGAATAGGTTGAGTTGTTGAACTTCGACAGAAGAAGGGGTTGAGGAAAGAGTAGAAGACATTGAGGTGTATTTGGTTGATTTTACACGAATTTTTTTTTTGTAAGTATGTGAGGTGAAACACGAATTAGTTGAGTGAAAAGGGTGGTAGTTATACTGTAAAAGGCCAAGCACATAGCCACTGTGCCAAGCACATAGTCACTGTGCCAAGCACATAGCCCACTGTGCCAAGAAGGCAACCGTTGTACCAAGCAGGCAACTATGCAGCCAAGTAGACGAATCTTCCAATCATTGAAATGAGTAGAAGTCATCTGAACAATATAAGATAAAACTTAAACCTCCTATTGGTGCATTATTATGTGACTCACATCCACCAGTGATCCGGGAATACACAGACACGTCATCCATTCGGAAGATAAGCTTGTATGTTTTGATTGGTGAGACTTTATCTATCACGCACAGCAATCGGCGATCTAGGAGAACGGACGTTTTAACGTCTTGGCTAAAGATAATGTCGCAACCTCCAAATGGTGGAAAGTTATGTGACCCCTCCCACCACCACACACCTTCTTGGTGGCCGGCTAATACGGAAGGTGGACATATCACCAGATATAAGCTTGAATGATTCGATAGGTGTGTGTTATATCTGACTCATTAGGGGCAGTGTTTTATCTGACTCATTAGGTGGAGTGTTATATCTGACTCATTAGATCGGAGATATCCGGACTTTGTACCGTAACCAGATAAGTACCCTTCTTACGATTTGTCCTTTCTATGATACGTTTCATCTTCTTTGTAAGGGAAAAAAAAATAGAAAATATAGCTTTTGAAGACGGACTTAGATATAATGCATGTTTTTTTGGAGATAGTGGATAGGATGATTGGTAAAATAAGGGACCATGTTGTATTATTTGAAGGTGTTTAAGTTTGTATTAGTTTTTTTTTTTTTTATTATAAACAAACAGAAGCAAAGCCTATTTGTTTATATTTTTTATTAGTTATATTTTTTTTATTAGTTATATATAGTTGCAGAATCTTTTAAGGCAATATTTATTTAAAACTTATTAGGTCCCCCTTTTAATATAAAAGGACCCAATATGATTTTGCAGCAATGCTTGTGAAAACGGTCAAATATATTTGTTTAGTATAAAGACCGTCGGTAGAATAAAATATCGCTACAATCTTTTTTCAGTATATATAGGTTTTATATTGAAACACAAGGCATTATACTGTATTTTATTACAATTTTATAAAGATAAGTATGTGTACATGATTTACTTATTTAACAAGAGTTTAAATAAACTAGAATAAGTAAATTGAAGATTTGGCTACAGTTAAATAGGCGAAGTAATAGCTGTAATAAAATACCACTAATTGCTGGAAACTCTAAAAGTATATTAAATATGTACTGTAATATAACGATTCAACTTTTGGTTACTTGCTGATTCTTAAAACAAACAGAATAAGTAGGAACCTATTTGGCTACAGTTAAATAGGCGAAGTAATAGCTGTAATAAAATACCACTAATTGCTGGAAACTCTTAAAAGACAATCAGCGCAGCTGTATATAACGAATTCAACTTTTGGTTCTTCAGAGACTATACGTGGTACATTTTTTTAATAAAAGTAAAAGCATTTTAATAAGTTTTATAAAAGTAATTATATTGTTAAAAAGATGAAGATATAGTCCGATCCGTTAACGAAAGTTAGCGATAGGAGAGTCGCGCCTCCACCTTTAGATAAATTTATCAGTATCTTCCCATTTTTTAATAGATGCTGGGTTGCAAATCAAAGGTTAGTATTACGAAACGAAAGTTTTAGGCGATAGGAGAGTCGGCGCCTCCACCTTTATAGGAGAGTCGCACCTTTTAATATTTTTCAACTCATTTTCCCTATGAAGGAAGAATAAAAACTTGGATGATTTTTAAAGTAAAGATGATTTTTTTTAAATGAAAGGTTTAAAATTACTTTTTTAATAAGAGACCTTAAAAAATGAAAAAGTTATAAATTTTGAAAATTTAACTCATTTTCCTATGAAGGGACCTAGATAAATTTTATAGAACGTATAAGATAGGTTGCATGAAAAATAGAAAAGTAGTTTTGAATTTGTATAAAGTATTTTTACAAAAAAAATAAAAATTTTAGAACGAAGTAAAAGATGTTTTGAATTTTTAAATACTTAAATTTTAGTATTTTCAATATTTTGATTGAAACAAATTTTTTAGTAGTTTCATTTTTGATTAAATACTACTAAATAACTTAAAAAAAAAAAAAAAGAAGAAGTTCTTATTTAAAAATTTTTATTTAATTTTTAAGTTTAATTTTAATGAAAATATAATACCTTTGTTTGAAAAAATTACTCAATATTTGAATACACAAACAAAAAAAAATTTTAGGAAATTTTGTAAAAGATTTTAGAATGCGGTTTTTTATTTTACTTAAATTTACCTAAATTCAATCTTAATTATTAAAAAAATACTAAATAATTTTTATTTTTTAAAAATAAATATTTTTAAGTTTATTAGATTACAATGTTAAATTACTACTAAACTTAGTAATTTCCTTTGTTTAAATACTACTAAATACTTGGATAAGCATTTTTCTTAAAAAATCGTAAATCTAATGAATTAAAATTGAAACAAAATATGAAATTTTGTTTTACCTGCAAATCATAATATAAGAATTACAGGTAATTATTTGGTAGGTTTTTTAGAAGGAGATGGGTCATTTTACTTAAATAAACAAGATATGACTGTTCGTGTTTCACTTGTCACTACTTCGGTAAATAGACAAGTTTTAGAAAAAATACGTGAATTTATTTTAAGTTTATTAGACGAACACACTTTATATGTTAGGTAGTACTACTAAAAACTAATTAATATTTCCGATAAAAAAGTAAAGGTATAGTGATTTTAGGCCTATATTAAAATTTTGAGGCCTTTTTTTGAATTTAGAACTATATTATTCAGATTTTAAAAAATTTTTTTACTATTAAGGGAAACATTTTACTGAAAATGTAAATTAATAATAAAACTTAGATTGTATGAATTAATAGAATTTAGAACCCTCTCAAAAAAAGATTATTAAATTTCATATTGGATTAAATAGTTTTTTAATCAGATTAGAGATCTTTTAATTAAAGCAGAACCATTTAATTACTAGAAAAACTGAAAAGAGTTAATAATAAAACTGGGAGATTGTATGAATAATAATAGATTATCTACAAACTTAAACCCTCTCATATTGGATGAAATCGTTAAAAAAATTAGATCTTTTAATTAAAGCAGAACCTTTAATACATATTGATTCTGAGGGTAAGAAATGATAATTTCGGAAAAAAAATACATTTCGATTATAAAAGCTACTTACATTAAAAAGCTTATTTCTTAAACAATTCTTTTAATTTTTTAAAGTATTACTAACCTTATGAGTGCTATCCCTTGAGTAGGACAAGATATTGTTGAGTCAAAAGAAATCACAAAAATTTATTCAGAAGCAATTATTTTAAGTACTTTACCTGTTATAGGTACTGTACACAAAAATGCTTTAAAAGAAGGGAAAAAACAATTCTAGACTAAAAAACCAAGAATACCTTAATATTCCTTCATCATTCTTGGCTTTTTTTGCCGGACTAGTTGATGGAGATGGGTATATACAAATAACCAAAACAACTAAAGGATTTATAACTATGAAACTTGTTATATCATTACACTTAGAAGATCTTTCTACTCTGCAATACATAAATTCAGTACTAAAAGTAGGAAAATTAAATATTTATCGTGATAATAGAAGTCCTACTTGTAAGTTAGTTATTAATAGAACAGATTTACAAGAGATTGTGTTTCCATTTTTTTATATAACAATATATTCTTTTTAACTGAAACTAGATCAGATCAGTTTAATTTAGCTATGTATATTTTAAAGAATGATATAAGAACTTTTGACAAATTCCTAAAGATATTCCTGCTTCTTTTGAATTACCAAAAACACCCCTGGATTATACAAAACTACTTTTCTTTAGAAATTGAATCGTGGGATTTGCATTTGCAATGTCCGAAGGTTCATTTTTTGTGAAAGCAAATAATGACGGTTGTTTTCAGTTGAAACAAAGAATACATATTAATTTATTTGAAGCTTTTAAATTAGTGTTTGATACAAATAGAAAAGTAGAAACAGAAAAAGGACTTTATAACCAATTTGGTGTTAGTTCTAAGTCTGATATACAAAAAGTTATCAATTTCTTTTTCATTTCTGGTCTACATCCTTTAGTTGGATTGAACTATTTTTTGTGTCTTAAATCCACAAAAGTATTTTCAACAACAGTAACACCATACATTACAAAAGTAAAGTAGAAGAAGTATAAAACGGTACTTATTTGACCAAATTCAATAAATGGAGACTCAACGTGTTTAGCCCCTAATTGCATTAAGATTAAGAAATTAGCAACAAATACAAAGAAAGCTGCTTTACTTAAAGGTCTAAATTGCATACCTCTTGATCTACTTACATCTGTAATAGGTAATAGTAATAATATAAGAATAGCTGCGAACATTGCTATAACTCCTAATAATTTGTTAGGTATAGATCTTAATATAGCATAGAAAGGCAGAAGGTATCATTCTGGCACGATAGCTGCAGGAGTTTGCATAGGGTTTGCCACAACATAGTTTTCACTATCTCCTAATACATTAGGCATAAAGAACACAAATAAAGATAATACAAATATAAATGCAAATATCGTAATAAGATCTTTAAATATGAAATAAGGAGCAAAAGATATTCTTTCGTAGTTTCCTGATACACCTAAAGGATTTCCTGATCCAGCTGTATCGTGTAAAACGATTAAGTGCATTAGTGCTAAAGCAGCTAATACGAAAGGTAAAACGAAATGTAATGAGAAGAATCTATTTAATGTTGCATTGTTAACACTGAAACCTCCTCAAATGAACTCAACAACATCTTGACCTACTCAAGGTATAGCACTCATAAGGTTAGTAATAACTGTTGCACCTCATAATGACATTTGCCCGTATGGCAAGACGTATCCCAAGAAAGCTGTAGCCATCATTAAGATAAAGATAACAGTACCAATAGTACATACTAGAGTTCTAGGTGCTCTGTAAGATCCATAGTGCATACCTCTACCTATGTGTAAGTAAACTATGAAGAAAAATGCTGAAGCAGTGTTACTATGTAAATAACGTATTAATCACCCGTTGTTTACATCACGCATAATATGCTCTACACTATTAAATGCTTCTGCTACACTAGGGTTGTAATGCATTGCTAAAGTTACACCAGTAACAATTTGTATAATTACACAAAAGGCTAATAAAGAACCAAAATTTCACATGTAACTTAAATTTAAAGGTTGTGGTGAATCTACTAAGTAAGAATTCGCTAATCTTAAAATTGAATGACTTTTTAATATTCTCATTCCGGCTAACTTTTTTAATAATATATCATGATATATTAAAAAAAAGTAAGTCTTACAAGACGACTGAAACCTGCAAAAGTTTTATTTTTTTGCTGGAAAAACTTAACAGTTAAATAGAAAAAACGGTTAGACTACCGTTAACTTGTTATGAAAGGTAACACCTTACCAGATAGTATAACATATCCCAGTAAATAAATCGATATTAACTGGAAAATTGCACTGTATATTTATATTTACACAGCAATTAGAGGGAGGAGAAGATTTATACATTAAAAAGTATTAATGCTAATATATTAGCTAAACTTAATAATTCTTCTGGTATAAAAATAAATAGTGTTATAACTAATGTAATAACTGAAATAGATAAACTTAACGAGCTTGATATAACAATGTTGTTTATTTTAATATTAACTTTTTTAACTATAGAATTTTTTTCAGTTATTAAACCATCTGCATTAAAATCCTTTAGTTCCTCGTTTATAAGGTAATCTGGTCTATCAAAAAAGATTTGTTTTATTATAGCTAAATAATATACTGCACTTATAACACTTGTTAATATAGCAACTAAGGCCATAAAGATATACCCGTTATCAATAGCTGCACTTAAAACCATCTGTTTACCAAAGAACCCTATTAAAGGTGGTATTCCTGCAAAAGAGAATAAAGTTATACCTAAACTTAAGGCTATTATAGGATTTATATAATAATACCCTTTCAACTGATCAATAAGCTGAATAGGAGAATTATTAACATCACTTAAATTTTCATTGTTTTCATTAATATCTTCTTGTTTTCCAATAGACCCTTTCAACGGATCAATAAGCTGAATAGGAGAATTTTTAATACCACTTAAATTTTCACTGTTTTCATTAGTATCTTCTTGTTTTCCAATAGACCCTTTCAACGGATCAATAAGCTGAATAGGAGAATTTTTAATACCACTTAAATTTTCACTCTTTTCATTAATATCTTCTTGTTTTCCAATAGACCCTTTCAACGGATCAATAAGCTGAATAGGAGAATTTTTAATATCACTTAAATTTTCATTGTTTTCATTAGTATCTTCTTGTTTTCCAATAGTCTTTGTAGATTCAGTATTATCTACATAACAATATAGAGAGTAACCTATTGTTAATATTAGCATAAAAGCATTTAAATTCGAGATTGAATATTGAATTAAATAAAACATAAAGGCCTGTGTTGACTCCACAGTGTGTATACTTAAACCTAATAGTATAAATCCTACGTGTGATATTGTACTAAACGCAAAAAGTCTTTTTATCCTAGATTGTGTTAACCCCACCACGGTTCCTACAACTAAGGATAAAAGAGAACTAAATAATAAGCTTGTAGTTCAAGAAAAATCTAGGTCCAGTATTGGTTTACTAGTATAATGAACTAATTCTAATAAGAAAATAAAGATAGAAATTTTGGCAATGATAGCTACAAAAGTGGTAACAACTGTAGGAATTGCATCGTATACATCCTTAAAAATAAAATTTATTAAAAATCCTACAGCTATAAATAATAAACTTATGTGTATATAGTAAGAATTATATCAATAAAGTAATCCGGTAAGGTTGTCTTTACTTACATTAGATATGCTAGTTATGATATATAAGCTGTCTAAATTTGTGGTACCAGAATTTGCATAAAGTAACGCTGTCCCTAATAGTATAAAACAGGATGATAGTCCCCCTAGTAAAAAATACATAAGACCACCCGATGTAGCGGGTTCTGAATCTCTATAGATAGTTGATAATAAATACAGTCCATAACTTTGTAATTCTATGGATAGGAATATGGATACTAAATCACTAGTAGAAATTAAAAAAACACTACCTGTAACAATAAATAAGATAATTAATGAGTATTCTATAATTTTAAACTGCTCTCCCATTTTATTTAAAAGTAATGTACCGTAATAAATTATTTTTGTAAAAAGGTAACTAGCCGGGGAACTATACTCTTTTAATCAAACCTTTCTAGGGTAAAATGAAGTTAATAATAAGACAACGCTAGTTATTAAAAAGATAAAAAGGTGGAAAAAATTCGTAGTAGCTGTCGTATGGAATAATCCACCGAAGATTCCTATACCTTTTGCCAAAAATAAAAGATTTAAATTATCATAAGCTATAAAAGCTGAAATAAGTAAGATAGTAATAGTTGCTCTTGAATAAAGGATAGATTTGTCTCGTCTTGAAGTAATAGCATTAGATAAAAGTAATAATATTAATGAATTTAGTAACATGGAAAAAATGTATGTCTATAAAAAATTTGTGGAGTGATAGCTTTATAAAAGCTAGCATTCGTTATATGGCATAAGTTATATGCCATATTGCAGAAAAGAGTTTATTACCTTACTTTATATACGGTGATGACAAGTACTACTTTTTTTATTATATTTGTACCTATTTTAGGTATTATTTTATTAGCCGTTAATTTACTATTAGCCCCTCATAACCCGTATCAAGAAAAAGATAGTGTGTTTGAATGTGGATTTCATTCATTTTTAGGGCAAAATAGAACACAATTCAGTGTTTCTTTCTTTATATTTGCTATATTATTTCTTTTATTTGATCTAGAAATAGTATTAATATATCCATATAGCGTAAGTGGATATAGTAATGATATATATGGTTTAATTATAATGATGGTATTTTTTGTGCTATTAACTTTAGGATTTATATTTGAGTTAGGAAAAAATGCATTAACTATAGATAGTAAACAAACTGTATCCTATACTAATACAACTCCCCCTAAGTCACACGTATTTATTCAAAAATTACTATTACAAAGTACATTCTTAGTAAAGCCTTATCTATTAAGAATGTATACGAATTACCTCTACATAAACGTACGTATTCTCATTGTTTTGATTTTTGCATTTGCGTTTTTAACTTACTATATTCTGGATTTAACTATACATAATACAATTTACGTATTTTATACAAATGTTATAAAAGATTTTACTGAAATTGTATGTAGCTTATGTATTCATTTTCTTATGGTTGTAGTAATAAAATATGGTTTTTCATTTGTTTTTTCATACATTCATTGGGATAAACCTTCTGTTTTAGAGCAACTTCCTATGATATTAACTAGTTCTACTGTAGACTTAGAGGGTAAAATAGGTATGCTTCGTCAAAATAGAAAACAACTACAGGATAATTTAAATGAAATCAAAGAAGATCTAGCTTATACTAAAGATGATTTAAAAGAGGTAGAAAAGACCTTAACTATGGCTAATCTTATGAGTGATTCAAAAAATAATGCTTTGGCAGATATAAAAAAGAAATATGAACATTTCTTTGATGAAGAAAGTGGGAATACTACTAAAGAAGGATTACAACAAATTGTTGAAGAACTAAAAGATGATATAAAAAACAAAACTAAAGAATACAGGAGCGTTAAAAAAGAATGAATAAACATTAACAAAGAACTAGAAGGCTTAAAAACATCCTCACAATCCCTTTGTGTAGTTCAGCCTTTTGGAATCTTAGGAACAATCTTACGATTTATCTCTCCTTATTTATCTATTATAACTTTTTTTTGATTTATTAGTTTAGTTTTGAGTTTTACCAATCTTATAGTCTTACCGGATTGTATATACTATCTACAAGATTTTATTACAAATATGGTTGAGGATCAAGCATTATTATACTTATTCTTACTTTTTTGATATGTTTTTACTTTCTTCAAAAAGCTAAAAAGATCTATAGGGCTTACTAAGCCGATTGTTCAATTTTTTTTTAATAGTGAGTATGCTGATTATTTATTATTTATTTTATTCCTTGTAGCTATTTTTTTTCTGTTCCTATATTTATAGTAGGGATAATGGTGTTTCATTAAGAAATATAAAATTCATAGCGTTAACTACATCTATCTTAAATTTCTTTATATCATTAATAATCTTTATTTTATTTGACTTTAGTACAAATCAGTTCCAATTTGTGCAAGAGTATCATGAAATAAGTTATTTTGATTTTTATCTAGGTGTAGATGGTTTATCTATATATTTCATTCTATTAACTACAATAATTATTCCTATATCACTAGTATCGAATTGAAAATCAATAACAAAAGATGTAGAATCTTATGTTATTATAATACTGTTGTTAGAAACTTTATTATTAGCGGTTTTCTTAGTATTAGATATTTTACTCTTTTACATCTTTTTTGAATCTATTTTACCACCATTATTTATATTGATAGGAATATTTGGATCAGATAACAGAGTAAAGGCTAGTTTTTATTTATTCTTATACACATTAATTAGAGAAATTTATCAGTGTGAAAGAGCCAAACTCCGGAAAAGCCCTAAAGCTTTAGTAACCAAGGTAAAAAAGGAAACTTTTTTACTGACCCCATTAATGACTGGGGGTATGGTAAGATCACTAAAGATTCTAGTAATAGAAATGGGTGATCGCGGATCTAAATCAGATAAGGGTTACTTTATCTGTAAAAGAGCAACGAGTAGATGGTTCTTCAAAATCTAGAAATTTAGATTTTGTAAGGTGTACTCTAGTCGCTGGGAAACCAGTTTTAGGGAGAAAAATCCCTTTCCATCCTAATAACTGCAAAGTTGTAAGCGGGCTTTTATCACCAAGAGCTTTTATACATACAATTAAATCTATAGGAGATAATCTCACTCTAAGTAAACAAGTAAACAATATATTTGGAGAAAAAAACTCTAATATAAAATTAAACCCTTTATTTGTAACCGGGTTTGTAGATGCAGAAGGATGTTTTGCAATAGGATTATTCCTTAGTAGTAATTACAAAATGGGTTATCAAACTAAAGCAATATTCAAAATTACTTTACATAAAAAGGATTTTAATTTATTATCTCAGGTTAAAGATTATTTTGGTGTAGGAACTATTACGAAACATGGTGACACCACTATAGAATATAGAGTAAAATCTTTAAAAGATTTAGATTTAATTTTATCTCATTTTGAAAAATATCCACTTATTAGTCAAAAACGGTCTGATTTAGAACTTTTCAAGTTCGCTATTTCATTACTTAAAAATAAAGAACATTTGACTAAAAAAGGGTTTAATCAAATACTTGGCATTAAGTCTTCTATTATGTATATAAATACTTTCCCAATCTGATTAATCTTTTTTTACTGTAACTAAGAAATTTAAAAGTAATAGCCGTAAGTAATATTCAAACAGATAATGCAAAACAACTATGATAATAATAGTAACTATTATCTTTGAAGTATGCTTCTCAAGCACTAGATGAGTCACAACTAATTACGTTTGAATCAAATGCGTAAATTAGAGTTGAAACTGAATAATGAATAGCGTCTAATATTGGTGCAGGATATATACCAAATAATACAGTAGGTATAACTAATATTAATAAGATTGTAAACTCTCTTTTAGTTAAATCCGGTATACTAAAGGTAAACATTCTTGAATAGGCTCCACCAAAAGCTATTCTTTGATACATATATATAGTGTATGCTGCAGAGAAAATTATAGAAGTACTTGCAAAAACACCAAATAAAGATGATCTTTCAAATACCCCATATAATGATAAAAATTCTCCTATGAAATTTAAAGATAAAGGAGCTCCACAGTTAGCAAGACATAGTATGAAGAATAATATAGCAAATAATGGCATTACTTGAGTAACTCCTCTGTAGAAAGAAATAACTCTTGTAGAAGATCTGTCATATAATACACCTCCTGCACATATAAATAGACCTGGTGAAACTAGTCCATGAGCCAACCCTAAATTAATAGCACCTTCAATACCTTGTATACTGTTACTGAACACACCTAGAAGATAAACTGCAGCATGAGAAACAGAACTGTACGCAATAAGTTCTTTAATATCTATTGTTCTTAATGTACTAAGACTAGCGTATACTATAGTAATAACACCAATTAGGAAAATTATATAAGTATATTCCATATAAGCTTTAGGTAAAACAGGTAAAATTAGTCTCAGTATACCATATAAACTTAATTTAAGAACAATTGCTGCTAAAATAATACTTCCACCTAAAGGTGATTCAACGTGAGCCTTTAAAAGTCATGTATTCAGGAAAATTGTAGGAGTTTTTACAGCAAAAGCTATAAAAATACCATAAAATAAGAAAAGTTGTGTTAAATAAATGAAATTTCCTTTAAAAAGAGTATCAAAATCGGTAGTACTCATGATAGATGACATTGCTAATATAGACAATAGTAAAAATAATGATCCCAACAGTGTGTATAAGAATAAATAAAAACTAGCTTTTACTCTGTTATCTGACCCAAATATACCTATCAATATAAATAAAGGAGGTAAAATTGACTCGAAGAAGATGTAAAAAAGTAAAATATCTAATACTAAGAAAACCGCTAATAATAAAGTTTCTAATAACAGTATTATAATAACATAAGATTCTACATCTTTTGTTATTGATTTTCAATTCGATACTAGTGAGATAGGAATAATAATAGTAGTTAATAGAATGAAATATATAGATAGACCGTCTACACCTAGATAAAAGTCAAAATAACTTATTTCATGATATTCTTGTACAAATTGAAACTGATTTGTACTAAAATCAAATAAAATAAAGATAATTAATGAGATAAAGAAATTTAAGATAGATGTAGTTAACGCTATGAATTTTATATTTCTTAATGAAACTCCATTATCCCTATTAATTAATATTGCAAGTATACCTAATAAGGGAGTTAAAAGTAAAGATGATAATAACATCTTTTTGACTCTAACATAGTTACTTGTGATGCACCAAATGGTTGATCAAGTTACTTCCAACAGGATAATACTAGTTACTATACTATGTATTTGCTTTATACATATGAGCAGTACTTGTACCCTTAGCTATAGAAGTCTTTCACTTTCAAAAAAAAAAATATAAAAATAAGGGTTATACGTATTTTTTAACTATAATGAGATACTGTTTAACTATACAAACTATCATTTTAGCTTTATACACACTGTATATAATTATTAACTTATTTCTTGTATTTGGTCATATTCTGTCTTTTGAGCTTAAAGCTTATTTTCAGAACACTATGCTCATGCTGGGGCAGATTCAGAATTTATCTTAAACAATAATCCTGGTTTAAATGTTTCATTAGATACTGCGAATGATGATTCTGATGGTAACCACCATCATCAGAGTTGTACCTGTCCTCATGAGAATACGGTTGATATAGAAGAATCAGAAAAGTCAAAATAATAATTGTTGTCTTTGTGGGAATGGAAGTCCGGATGCAGCTTGCGTAACTTGTGACTGTGAGATGCATGACAGTTGTCTTGCAGAGACAACTTATGATTCTGTTTTACCAGACAATGAAAAATAATGGAAACAATGGAAATAATGGAAACAATGAAAATAATGGAAACAATAATTAGTACTCTTCTATAAACAGATCATTTTGTCCTACTCTTATCTGGATTACAAGAGCAATATTAAGATAAAACCTTTCTAACTCTAGATTGTTAGTAAAATAATTGTTTTGTACAATTAACATGTTATGTTATGAAAAGTAATTGCTTCACATAATAGTATAACATATCCCAGTAAATAAGTTTATATTTACTGGAAAATTGCAAGGTAGATTTATATTTCTACTGCAATAAAGGGAGAAGATAAACAAATGTTTAGTAAAGCCCAAAAAAAATATTGTCGACCTTTTGCAAAAGACATATGACCCAAGGATCTAGCTTCGAAGGCTGAATTACCGTAGTTAGGTTACCCCCCTATGCAGGAATTGATAATAGGGTATGGTACTGTAGAAGGAGATGTTAACAGCTTGAATATAATTTGATTACTTCCGGAATTGTGGAAACGCGAGTATTCTTAAAGATGAGCTTGATAGGTAACTATCTTGACCCATGCTTGGTGTGAGACGGGCACTAAGCTGTAGACATTTAAACATTTCAAACATTAAAAATTTAATTAACAAAAGCTACTACTATATTTACAACTTTAAAAAATATAAATACTAAAAGTTTTTTAATTAAGCTTAAAATTAAAACAACCCCTTACTATGGTAGTTTGGTAATCTTATTAGGTATTTTGGTTATCATTTTAGCTAAATTAGAATGAGATATACCTCAAATTATAGTGGTATTGTTCATATATTTAGCTTATATGAGTCTTTTAGTGTTTTCTTATAATAATTTAGAGATCCATAATTATGGATCTGATTTTGGTTTATATCTAGGATACTGTATATCTAGAGAAATCCTGATTACAAGAAACTATAGTAGGGTAAAACCCATCTAATAACTCTAGAGTTATTTTATTAAAAATAATTGTTTTGTACAATTAACATGATATCAAAAGTAATTACCTTACCAGATAGTATAACCTATGAATAAAGGTTTATCTGAGGAATTACAACTAGTTTTCCCTTAAATTACTCCGGTAAACAGACCTTTACTTATGGATAAAGATGTGAAAGATCCTTATTGATTAGCAGGGTTTACTAGTGGTGAAGGATGTTTTTTTGTTTACATACGTAATAGTTCTACAACTAAACTAGGTAAATCTATCACTTTGAAATTTCATATTGCTCAGCACAGTAGAGACACTGAACTTATTAAAAAATTTATCGCTATTTTTGGTTGCGGTAGAATTGAATTAAATTTAGATAGATCAGTTGTGTATTTTGTGGTGACAAAGTTAGAGGATATTACTTGTAAAGTAATACCATTTTTTGACAAAGCTCCTATTAAAGGTGTTAAAACCTTAGATTATGAAGATTTTAAAAAAGTGGGTGTGTTATTAACCAAAAAACACCACTTAACTGAAAAAGGTATAAATGAAATTAAGCTAATAAAATCTAATATGAATTTTCAAAGAGGTTCTGTTTAACAAATAACTACTACTAAACGTTATAATTTGCATTATATTCCATGGGGTGGATTAAACCGTCTAGTACGGTGTGGATTGAAGTAACCCTAAATTAAAGATAAACTAAAGTCCTTTTTAAGGATATATTAGTTACGTGTTGGGTTCTTTATTTTTACTATTATCTATATTAGCAATGTCATCTATAATGAGTACTACCGATTTTGATACTCTTTTTAAAGGAAATTTCATGTATTTAACACAACTTTTCTTATTTTATGGTATTTTTATAGCTTTTGCTGTAAAAACTCCTACAATTTTCCTAAATACATGACTTTTAAAGGCTCACGTTGAATCACCTTTAGGAGGAAGTATAATTTTAGCTGCTATTGTACTTAAATTGAGTTTATATGGTATACTTAGACTAATTTTACCTGTTTTACCTAAAGCTTATATGGAATATACTTATATAATTTTCCTAATTGGTGTTATTACTATTGTATACGCTAGTCTTAGTACATTGAGAACAATAGATATTAAAGAGCTTATTGCATACAGTTCTGTTTCACATGCTGCAGTTTATCTTCTAGGTGTGTTCAGTAACAGCATACAAGGTATTGAAGGTGCTATAAATTTAGGGTTGGCTCACGGACTAGTTTCACCAGGTCTATTTATATGTGCAGGAGGTGTATTATATGATAGATCTTCTACAAGAGTAATCTCTTTCTACAGAGGAGTTACTCAAGTAATGCCATTATTTGCTATATTATTCTTTATACTATGTCTTGCTAACTGTGGAGCTCCTTTATCTTTAAATTTCATAGGAGAATTTTTATCATTATATGGGGTATTTGAAAGATCATCTTTATTTGGTGTTTTTGCAAGTTCTTCAATAATTTTCTCTGCAGCATACACTATATATATGTATCAAAGAATAGCTTTTGGTGGAGCGTATTCAAAAATGTTTACCTTTAGTATACCGGATTTAACTAAAAGAGAATTTACTATCTTATTAATATTAGTTATACCTACTGTTTTATTTGGTATATATCCTGCACCAATATTAGACGCTATCCATTATTCAGTTTCAACTTTAATTTACCTTTTTGATGGTAACATAGTGTAATTTACACCGGAAGTAAAACAATTGTCTTTTTAAAATTAATTTGTTATGAAATATGAGCTGTGTACCATTTATGGTACATTTTAGAAAATAGTATAACATATCCCAGTAGATAAATGCTGTTTGTCCACACACAAAAAAAGAGAAAAGAGCTCAATAAAGAGCATCCGTTATACACGCAACAGGTTGTTTACATACCGTATTAGTAGAGTATTATAGCTAATTAGTAATAAAAATTTAATATAATTAATGTATAAATATGTATATCTAATATCTATGAATAATTCTTATTTGTTTAATAGCAAAATAAGATATTATCAATACTCTAATGCAAGTAAAGGTCTTATTTATATTCTATTGCAATACTACCTCTCAATCTATAAAAAGCCACTAATATCGCTAAACCTATGGCAGATTCTGCCCCAGCTATGGATATTATATATATTGCATATGTTTGTCCTAATATATCATCAAAGCTAATGGAACTTACTACTATTAAAAACGTAACAGCTAAAAGCATTATTTCTATAGAAATAAGCATTAAAATTATATTTTTTTTGTTTAATACAAATCCTAAGATTCCGATTAAAAATAAAAATAGTGATATATTCATAAAATTTATATGTGGCTCATGGGGGGGAATTTTATCTCTTTTAAATCAATCCATCTATTTTTTATAGCTGGAAGATTGCAAGATAGACTTATATTCATATCCCAGTAGATAAATGTTTTTTATAGCTGGAAGATTGCAAGATAGACTTATATTTCTACAGCAATCGGGGGAGAAGATTCATTTAGGATTTACCTATTATTATTAAATCCCCCATTAAAAAAAAAAGTTAACTTACAAAAATACAATAGTAGAGTATTTTACATTTATGTATAATAGATGAACAATACGATATTTTAGAACACATACATTAATTTATATTTTTATACAATGAATTTATCACTAATTTTATTTACAATTGGAATTTTGGGTTTTGTTTTAAACAGAAAAAACATAATTTTAATGCTTATTTCAATAGAAATAATGCTATTAGCTATTACATTTCTAGTATTGGTTAGCTCACTTAGCTTTGATGATATATTAGGTCAAACGTATGCTATTTATATTATTGCCATAGCCGGAGCAGAGTCTGCGATTGGTTTAGGTATTTTAGTAGCTTTTTATAGATTTATCTCTTTTAAATCAATCCATCTATCCTTTAGTCAAGCTAAATCACCCATTAAAGCTCTTAATATCATTCCACTAGCCCCCGCGGGCTTGTCCCACAGTAGGGTAAGGCTCATGAGGGGACTAGGAATAAGTGGAATAAGAAATTATTCTACATCTAAACCCCTTAACTCGGTTTGGACCCCCTCTCTCTCTGAGAGAGGGGTAAAAATTCTTTAGATCCATTATTTATAACTGGAATTTTTGATGCGGAAAGTTCCTTTCTAATTGCAATGCTAAAGAATTCTAGATATAAAACTGGATGAAATGTGCAGGCCAGAATTCAACTAAAGATGCATAAAAAAGATAGATCTTTAGTATTGAAAATACAGGAATGTTTCGGAGGTATAGGACTTGTATCCCAACCCAATAATAATTCTACAGTTTAATTTAGGGTTCATTCTATTAAGGATATAACTAATGTAATTATACCGCACTTTGATAATTATCCCTTATTAACTAAAAAATATTCCGATTATATGCTTTTTAAAAATGTTATTAATTTAATGTTAGAAAAACAGCATACTAATCTAGAGGGAATACAAAAAATAATTAATAAAAGGGCATCTATGAATTGAGGTTTATCTGACCAATTAAAAAAGGCTTTTCCTGAAACTATTCCTGTTATAAGAGAAGAAAAAGTAAATAACTATAATACACTTGTGCATTCTAAACCGTGAATAGCTGGATTTTCAACAGGAGAATCTAATTTTTTTATGGCTATTAATAAATCTAAGACAAAAGACAATATATATGCTTCATTACGTTTTTCTATTGCTCAAGATTTAAGAAATGTAGATTTATTAGAGAGTTTTGTAGACTTCTTTAAATGCGGATATGTAGTTAGATATGAAAAACGTTCAATAGCTGAGTTTGTAGTTACAAGAATTGATGATATAATTAACCATGTAATACCTTTTTTTGAAGAATATAATATTGCAGGATCAAAGTACTCAAATTATTGTACTTTTAAAATAGCTGCTTTTATGGTTAAAAACAAAGAACATTTAAAAGACGATGGTCTTAAAGAAATCTTGTTATTAAAAAACAAAAGGGGGATTGCTACTAAAAATAATAATGGAGATGATTAGGGGTTTGAGAGAAAATAGGTCAAAAAAGGTAGAGCAAACCTCTATCTAGTCTCATTAAGGCGAAATCTTCAAAATGCGGGGAAATCTTAAAGACAAATCTACCAAATTAATATAGTAATATGATTAATGGAACAGGTAATGACTCGTTGTATGGTAAAAACGGTTTGTATGAAGAAATGAAATAGATAATCCGCAGCTAAACATCAATATAGAAATATTGGTAAACAGTTCATCGACTAAATGGAGGTTGGTTTATAATTATGTCATTATATAATTATTTGCTTAAGGTATAGTCAGGCATAATAGAAAAATTATGGTAATATCCTATCCTTCCTAAGGGAATACAATTCCTATGGAAAAAGGGAGAAAACGAAGAGGAAGTATTAGTATTGAATTTAAATAATGTATCTAGCTATAATTATCTTACCACTATTAGGATCAATAGCTTCTGGTTTTTTTGGTAGAAAAATCGGAGTATCAGGAGCACAAATAATTACATGTACAGCTGTTGTAACTACAACAATATTAGCTGTTTTAGCTTTCTTTGAAGTTGGGTTAAATAATATACCTGTATCCATAGAGGTATTCAGATGAATTGATTCTGAATCATTAAATGTATCCTGAGGATTTCATTTTGATTCATTAACAGTTTCTATGCTTATACCTGTTTTAATAGTTTCTTCTTTAGTGCATATCTATTCTATAGGTTATATGAGTGAGGATCCTCACAATCAAAGGTTCTTTAGCTATTTAAGCTTGTTCACATTTATGATGGTTATATTAGTTACAGCAAATAACTATTTATTAATGTTTGTAGGGTGAGAAGGTGTTGGGGTTTGTTCATATCTTTTAGTATGTTTTTGATTTACTAGAATAGCAGCAAATCAAAGTTCTCTTTCAGCATTTTTAACAAATAGAGTAGGTGATTGTTTCTTAACTATAGGTATGTTTGCTATATTATGAGCGTTTGGTAATCTTGATTATGCAACTGTATTCTCATTAGCTCCTTACATGAATGAAACTAATTATTTATGAATTTAATTTTATCTTTTATGATTTCTATACCTGATTCAGTTAAATGTTTTTTATCTTTAACCAGATCATATACTTTTAACCATCTCAAGTATGAAACATGTTTTTTAGTTTTAAGAGGATAATTGTGTAGATAACTTAATATTTTATTAAGTTTACCAAAATTAACTACAGTATTATAACCGTTATAGCTTTTTACATGTGTTACATAACCATCTATTAGGTTAGCAAGCAATTTACTAAATTCCACATCATCTTTTTGAGAAACTACATATCTTACAGTAACTATATGTTTACCTGTTTTACTTAAATAGGCAGAACTAGTGAAACATCCTTCTGCATCTGTAAATCCAGATAATCATGCATTATATAAATTAACTTTTCCATTGGATTCTATATGTGTAATATTAGTTTTATATTTTAAATTAAAAGCTTGTAACCATGATTTAAACTGAAGTTTTTTATTTTTAGTTATTAAGTTACCATTGAATATCTTTATTATTTTTAAAAGATTATCTTTATCTCTAACTCTATACTGATGAGTTTGGTTTAATTTGCTTTGTACTGTTACGGATCCAAAGCCTAATTCTTTTTTAATATAGAATAGTACTTGTGCATCTACGCTAGATTGTGTTACTTTAAATACTAAATAGCCTCTTTTGTCTATACTAAATCCTCCGTCTCCTTCAGCAAATCCTATTAACCATCATTCAAAAAAATTTTTATTATCTAATGTAATTGCTTCACGTGTAGTCTCTGAAGAGCCCAAGTTACTAACTTGGTTTCCTGCGGATTGTCCCTCATTCTGGGTTTTTCCGAAGTTTGCAAAGTAAACAGTGGACCAGAATATAAAAACGGGATGTTCTTATTTGTTTATGAATTTAATTTTATCTTTTATGATTTCTATACCTGATTCAGTTAAATGTTTTTTATCTTTAACCAGATGATATACTTTTAACCATCTCAAGTATGAAACATGTTTTTTAGTTTTAAGAGGATAATTGTGTAAATAATTTAATATTTTATTAAGTTTACCAAAATTAACTACAGTATTATAACCATCATAGCTTTTTATATGTGTTACATAACCATCTATTAGGTTAGAAAGGAGTTTACTAAATTCCACATCATCTTTTTGAGAGATTACGTATCTTACAGTAACTATATGTTTACCTGTTTTACTTAAATAGGCAGAACTAGTGAAACATCCTTCTGCATCTGTAAATCCAGATAATCATGCATTACATAGATTTACTTTTTCATTTGATTCTATATGTATAATATTCGTTTTATATTTTAAATTAAAAGCTTCTAATCATGATTTAAACTGAGATTTTTTATTTTTAGTTATTAAGTTACCATTGAATATCTTTATTATTTTTAAAAGATTATCTTTATCTCTAACTCTATACTGATGAGTTTTGTTTAATTTGCTTTGTACTGTTACGGATCCAAAGCCTAATTCTTTTTTAATGTAGAATAGTACTTGTGCATCTACGCTAGATTGTGTTACTTTAAACACTAAATAACCTCTTTTGTCTACACTAAATACTCCATCTCCTTCAGCAAATCCTATTAACCACCATTCAAAAATTTTTTTATCATCTAATGTAATTGCTTCACGTGTAGTCTCTGAAGAGCCCAAATTATTCATGCGGTTTCCTGCGGATTGTCCCTCATTCTGGATTTTTCCGAAGCTTACAAAGTAAACAGTGGACCATAATATAAAAACGGGATGTTCCCGCATATAGTGAAGTTTAAGGAAGGCCCTATTCAAACCCTCCATCGCCATAGGTAGTCATACGTGAAGTCCTATTTGAGAACTTTTAGCCATAGCTCCAATTAATAAACATATACCTACAATAGTAACAACATTTTCATTCATGTATGGAGCTAATGAGAATACAGTTGCATAATCTAAATTCAATTTACTTATAGCTTTTCAGCTATAATTGGACTGTATCTTCACTGTAATTGATGATATAGTCCGAACAACAACGTGAGTTGTTGAGTATTTGTGCCGTATTAGTGTAGACATTGATCTACATATAGCATAAATCAACAAATTTGATGTATCTAGCTATAATTATCTTACCACTATTAGGATCAATAGCTTCTGGTTTTTTTGGTAGAAAAATCGGAGTATCAGGAGCACAAATAATTACATGTACAGCTGTTGTAACTACAACAATATTAGCTGTTTTAGCTTTCTTTGAAGTTGGGTTAAATAATATACCTGTATCCATAGAGGTATTCAGATGAATTGATTCTGAATCATTAAATGTATCCTGAGGATTTCATTTTGATTCACTAACAGTTTCTATGCTTATTCCTGTTTTAATAGTTTCTTCTTTAGTACATATCTATTCTATAGGTTATATGAGTGAGGATCCTCACATTCAAAGGTTCTTTAGCTATTTAAGCTTGTTCACATTTATGATGGTTATATTAGTTACAGCAAATAACTATTTATTAATGTTTGTAGGTTGAGAAGGTGTTGGGGTTTGTTCTTATCTTTTAGTATGTTTTTGATTTACTAGAATAGCAGCAAATCAAAGCTCTCTTTCAGCATTTTTAACAAATAGAGTAGGTGATTGTTTCTTAACTATAGGTATGTTTGCGATATTATGAGCGTTTGGTAATTTAGATTATGCAACTGTATTCTCATTAGCTCCTTACATGAATGAAAATGTTGTTACTATTGTAGGTATATGTTTATTAATTGGAGCTATGGCTAAAAGTTCTCAAGTAGGACTTCACGTTTGACTACCTATGGCGATGGAGGGTCCTACACCCGTTAGTGCATTAATACACGCTGCAACCATGGTTACAGCTGGTGTGTATTTATTAATGCGTTCATCTCCTTTAATAGAATATAGTTCAACAGTGCTAATGTTATGTTTATGATTAGGTGCAATTACAACTGTATTTAGTTCTTTAATAGGTTTATTCCAACAAGATATTAAAAAAGTTATTGCTTATTCTACAATGAGCCAGCTTGGGATGATGGTTATAGCTGTAGGTTTATCTTCTTATAATATAGCTTTATTTCATTTGGTGAATCATGCGTTCTATAAAGCACTTTTATTCTTGGGAGCTGGTGCAGTTATCCATGCTGTAGCTGACAATCAAGATTTTAGAAGATATGGTGGGTTAAGACCATTTTTACCGCTTACTTATTCTGTAATGCTTATAGCTTCTTTAAGCTTAGTTGCATTCCCTTTTATGACAGGTTTCTATTCAAAAGATTTTATACTTGAATCTGCTTATGGTCAATACTATTTCTCTGGTACTGTTGTTTATATAATAGCTACTATAGGAGCAATGTTTACTACATTATACTCTGTAAAAGTGTTATATTTAACATTCTTAACGAATCCTAATGGACCTTTAATAAACTATAAACAAGCACATGAAGGTGATATCTTTATGAGCTTACCTTTAATGATTTTAGCTGTATTCTCAATATTCTTTGGGTTTATAACAAAAGACATGTTTATAGGGTTAGGTTCAGGATTCTTTTCAGATAATGCTTTATTTATACATCCTTCTCATGAAATAATGTTAGATACTGAATTTGGAGTACCAACTCTATTTAAGTTATTACCATTAATATTCACTATTTCATTAAGTGTTATTGCTATAGTGTTGTCTGAATACTTATCTACTATACTAATTTACTTTAAATTATCTAGAGTAGGTTACAACATATTTAGTTTCTTTAATCAACGTTTCTTAATAGAACTATTTTACAACAGATACATTACAGGTATTGTACTAAAACTTGGTGGACAGACTACTAAAGTAATAGATAAAGGATCCGTAGAGTATTTAGGTCCTTATGGGTTAGAGAAAGGACTATTGAATATAAGTAGTAATATTGCTAAATTAAATACTGGTGTTATTACATCTTATGCATTATATATCTTAATAGGGTTAATCCTTTATCTTCTATTTAATTCATATATTAATAGTACTATTATCATATTAGTACTAGTTATATCTTTATCACTAGTATTGTTTCAAAGTAATAATTCTATCAGCTCAAGGACTGTTCATTAATTGATATAAAGATAATTAAAGATTAGAAAAGAGAGATATTTAAGCTAGCAGATTCAGAGTTAAGTAAAAAGGGTATTACACAAGCTTCAAAAGATCAAATCATTTCTATTAAACAAAGTGCTGCTGAATTATCATTAAAAGGTCACATGGACCTTATTGAAACTATGCAAGCTGTTACAGATTGACTTACTTAGCTATTAGACACACATAATAGTAAAATAACGGTTATATCACCATACTTGTTATGAAAAAGGTGAAATCACTAATTTATAGTAATTTTTTTATCTATTATAATATAACAAATCCCAGTATATACATCTTATGAATTAACTGGTTAATTGCAGTACAAATTTTATACTGCAATTAGGGGAGGGGAGAAGAGTAAAATAAACTTTTGCTTAAAGCCCCCACAAAAAAAAAAGAAATTAGCTCAATTGGTAGAGCATCCGTTTTACCTTATTTTTTTTTTTGCTTATGGTTACTTATATGTTTTGGCAAAAGAAAAAAAATTCGCGGAGGGTGTTCGATTCACTTATTTTTTCAACTTATTTATCATAATTATATACCTATCTTAAAGGGAAAATGGTTAATTTTAACGATAATAAACATAAAAAATTGCTTAATTCGCCTTTATTTTAAAATATATAATCTATGCGACTTAAATAGATAATTAACTTGATTTATTAAAATATACTTTTTAACTAAATGTAATTTTAAGATCATTATTCTAAATTTAAATTAAAGTAAAGGTATATTAACAGGCATTATTTCAAAGCTGTATAATATACATGGGACTAGTATAATAAATGCAATTACTATTGGTAACAGAACAGTTCAACAGTAGGACATAAGTTGGTCGTAACGTATACGTGGGAATGAGGCTCTCGCCCAGATAAATACAAATATCATTATACAAGTTTTAAGACCTATTACCACACCACTTATAGTTGTTCCTATTACTGAATTGTAATTATCAAAGTCAATTACATTAAAATTAGTTTCATTTTCTGTTAGATACATATAACTATCTCCTGCAATAAATTGCACTAAATAAAAGTAAGGATATAGATAATAGTTAAAGTCAAACAGATAACCACCTAAAAATAAAATACTATTTAAAATACAAATAAGAATTATACTAGCATATTCAGCTAGAAAGAAAAATACAAAAATAACAGCTGAATGCTCTGTCATAAATCCACTTACTAGTTCTGATTCAGCCTCTGCTAGATCAAACGGAGCACGATTTGTTTCTGCTATAGATCCTATGAAAAATACAATGAATATAGGAAATAAAGGTACTACATATCAAATAGCTCTTTGAGCTTCTATAATAACAGTTATGTCTAAGCTACCTGCTAATAATACTACTAAAAGTATAGCAGAACTTAAAATTAATTCATAACTAATTAATTGAGCTGTACTTCTTAAAGACCCCAAGAATGCATATTTAGAATTAGCTGATCATCCAGCCAGCAGAATTCCATATGTAGCTAATGAAGACATAGCCAACATATATAATATACCCAGATTATAATCTAGTAGCACTAAACCAGGACCATAAGGTACTACAGCATATCCAAGTAATGAAAAGATTAAAGTTATAATCGGACCAAGGAAAAATAATACTATATTGGCTTGTGTAGGAGAAACATACTCTTTTAATAAAAGTTTAAGAGCATCGGCAAATGCTTGAAGTAGACCATATCAACCCACTGCATTAGGTCCCAATCTTCTTTGCATGCTAGCCATTGTTTTTCTCTCAGCTATAGTTACAAAAGCTACTGTTAGTAAAACAGGCACAGTAACAGCCAAAACCTCAAGAACAGAAATAATCGTTGGAAAATATAACATAAGCTCTTTAGTTTAAAACACTTTTTTGACTTTGCTGTGTTAATTAGGGCACAATAACTATACTGGTGGAGTATATATTGTATTTTATAATATATCATTATTTGAATGAATTGTACGTACAAAAGAGCTTGTTGACATAAATTAAGGTGTTTTACAAATACAAGAACTATAATAATAAAATAATTTACTATAACAGTCATTACATACCTGCTTATTATTGTCAAGTACACCTGTACTAATAGACCTATATTCTATACACCTACTAGTATGTTAAACATATTCAAAAATAAACAAAATAATTTTAATGATAAATCATTAAATACTAACTATATTATAGAAAAAAGTAATAAAATACAAAGTAATTCTGAAAGAGATGAATATAATAATATTATTTTTCACCATTCTTCTAGTAAAGAATGATTAAGTAGTGTATACTCTTACAATAAATCCTACTTAAAATCTTTAATAAGTAAAGATGCAGTATTAAATACATTACTTAGAAGTTATTGTAATATGTTACAAGATAAAATAAAAATTCTCTTTAAACGTAGACGTGATAACAAGATTCGTTATTCAGCAAATAAAATCTATGCAAGTAGAGCTGAGCTAAAACATACTAACACTAAACTTTTTATTACGTTGTATTTATACAATAAACAAAAATCATCTATTGAGTGATATTTATTAAAAATTCTTGTACTTGTAAAATATAGAAAATTAATAGTTGATGGAGATAAAATATTTTTGGATGGAGGTCTAATAGCCAACGGATCTAAAATATTTTCGGAATATCTTACACCTACAAGATTAGAAGATTTTAGACTATTTTTAGCTGAAAATCTGATGGTTGGTGGAAAAAAAATCTTTTTAGAGGATCGTTCAGAAAAATATTTTACACCTACAAGATTAAAAACTATTAGATGAGTTAATTTTTATAAAAATAAAATAAAAAGAGGATTTGTACCAAACCATAAAAACAGAATACCTTCCTTATTAAAGAATAACTTTTTCATATTTAGAAAATGAAATATGGCTTTCTTTAAAACAAATAACAACTTAATTAGATACTTCCTAGTAAATTTAAGAAGAAAATACCTTAAATTAAGTAATATACCTACTTATAACATTAGACTTTTAAAAAAATTAGTTAGATTACAAAAAATATTATTTAATTCATTAAAATTGCTTAATTTTAATAAATCTAAATTTAATAGCTTAAATCTTAACTTAAGAAATTTTGGTTTAATTAGTTTAATTGAAAAATTGTATAACAAAAAGGTAGAAATTAATTTAGTTGAATTAAGATCTATACATTTAAACAGTGACGTTTTTTCATCAGCAGTAGCTCTAAAATTAAGAGATAGGAAAAATAAAGCAGTAAGAGTTTTAAGAAAAGCTATCTTACAAATGGTAAGAATACCTGATTTACATACACTTATAACATTCGATGATAATATTGAAGCAATGAATAAAAACAATATTATAAACACTATAAAACAACAAGTAGTAAGTGGTGTAAGATTTGAAGCATCAGGTAGATTAACAAGACGTTTAACTGCTATGAGAGCAGTATTTAAGTATAGATATGCAGGTAGCTTAAAAAACATACGTTCCTCATTTAATAATAAATCATCTACTATGCTAAGAGGTTACGCTAAATCTAATGTACAGTATACCCTTATTAATTCTAAGACAAGAAATGGTACTTTTGGGTTAAAGGGTTGAGTTAGCAGTCATTAAATAGCATATTACAATAACAATAACTTCTAAGTAATTTATTTAATACAGCATCGTAACTTATTAAAGATTTAATGTAAGATTTATTGTAAGAGTATACACTACTAAATCATTCTTTACTAGAAGACGTATATAAATAATGTTATTATATTCATCTCTTTAAGTTTTTTGTATTTATTGGGCTTCCTAATGAGAGAAAGGTGTTTTTCTATCAACACTCATCTCACACTACCCCGGGAGGATTGGCCCTTTTTATAATTTTGAGTAGAACAAAAGGGAAAAGTGAAAAAACGCCCTTAACCGCTTGTAACCTTTCACTATAAGAGATGTTAGGAATCGAACCTACAAATAAATTCTATATTGTTAATAATATTACACCTAGCTCTCCTTTTGTAGAAGTATGTAATACTTTCTACAGATCTATTTTTGTGTATTTTCGGGATAAAGTAGTAACTTTATCTAATATATTTTATTTCCATTATACCCCTCTTATTTTTTTTAGTAATTTCGGCTTATATTTTTCGACATAATTTATATAGATATTACTAGAAAAATATAAAAAGAAATAACGTCAAAAACAAATAAGGGCTTTTATAATTTTTTTTCCTTTTGACATTGTTGGTTGCTTTAGTTTCTTTTTTTTCTGTTTGTTTATTTTTTATAAAAAATAAACAGTTAAACAAAAAAAAAATAAGCAGCAGGGTAGAAAAGAACAAGTATATGTTTTTTTCAACCCATGAGAGAATTTATAAAAATATAACCAATATAGCAGTAGGTATATATGATATTTTTATACTAAGTAAATATCATATATAGCTGTAGGTATATAGGATATACACAATACTAAGTAAATATATTGCTCTATAAAATGTGAAAAATCCACAGTTAGCATTAATTAATGACTGCTAACTCAACCCTTTAACCCAAAAGTACCATTTCTTGTCTTAGAATTAATAAGAGTATATTGTGTATTGGATTTAACGTGACCTCTTAGCATAGTAGATGGTTTATTATTAAATGAGGAACGTATGTTTTTTAAGCTACCTGCATATCTATACTTAAACACCGCTCTCATAGCTGTTAAACGTCTTGTTAATCTACCTGATGCTTCAAATCTTACACCACTTACTACTTGTTGTTTTATGGTATTTATAATATTGTTTTTGTTCATTGCTTCAATATTATCATCAAATGTTATAAGTGTGTGTAAATCAGGTATTCTTACCATTTGTAAAACAGCTTTTCTTAAAACTCTTACTGCTTTATTTTTCCTATCTCTTAATTTTAAAGCTACTGCTGATGAAAATACGTCACTATTTAAATGTATAGATCTTAATTCAACTAAGTTAATTTCTACCTTTTTGTAATATAATTTTTCAATTAAACTAATTAAACCTAAATTTCTTAAGTTTAGATTTAAGCTATTGAATTTAGATTTATTAAAATTAAGTAATTTTAATGAATTAAATAATATTTTTTGTAATCTAACTAATTTTTTTAAAAGTCTAATGTTATAAGTAGGTATATTACTTAACTTAAGGTATTTTCTTCTTAAATTTACTAGGAAGTATCTTATTAAGTTGTTATTTGTTTTAAAGAAAGCCATATTTCATTTTCTAAATATGAAAAAGTTATTCTTTAATAAAGCAGGTATTCTGTTTTTATGGTTTGGTACAAATCCTCTTTTTCCATCAGCAAATAGTTTTCTGTAACTTATATATTTTACAAGTACAAGAATTTTTAATATATACCACTCAATAGATAATTTTTGTTTATTATATATATGTAATGTAATAAAAAGTTTTGTGTTAGTGTGTTTTAGCTCAACTCTACTTGCATATATTTTGTTTGCTGAATAACGAATCTTGTTATCACGTCTACGTTTAAAAAGAATTTTTATTTTATCTTGTAGCATATTACAATAACTTCTAAGTAATTTATTTAATACAGCATCGTTACTTATTAAAGATTTAATGTAAGATTTATTGTAAGAGTATACACTACTAAATCATTCTTTATTAGAAGACGTATAAAAAATAATGTTATTATATTCATCTCTTTCAGAATTACTTTGTATTTTTTGATTTTTTTCTATAATATAGTTAGTACTTAATGGTTTATCATTAAAACTATTTTGTTTATTTTTCAATATGGTTAACATAGAATATTATTATGAATTATTGGTATAAATTAGGGGGGCGGGGAAAACAATGAAAGTTATAAGTTTAATTAATATTGTACATCCTTAATACATTTCTATGATTTTTTATGTTTATTATCGTTAAAATTAACCATTTTCCCTTTAAGATAGGAATGTAATTATGAAAAATAAGTTGAAAAAATAGGTGAATCGAACAATTAACCTCCTCCCCTTATTGCAGTAGAAATATAAATCTAACTTGCAATTTTCCAGTAAATATAAACTTATCTACTGGGATATTTAGTACTGGTTTGCCGCATGTAATTAACAAAAGGGAACTGTTTTCATCAGGTGTAAAGCGGATGCTTTCTCCTAGTCCCTGCTTATACTCTAGATAGAGTATTTTTAAGGCTTTATAATGTTTCTTCCATTTCATCTCCTTATTGTATACTTATCATTCGCAAAAAGTTAAAAAAAAAATAAGTGATTTGAACACTTAACCTGCCGCATATAAAACGGATGCTCTACCAATTGAGCTAATTTCTTTTTTTATGGGGGCTTTAATAATAATAGGTAAATCCTAAATGAATCTTCTCCCCCGATTGCTGTAGAAACATAAGTCTATCTTGCAATCTTCCAGCTATAAAAAACATTTATCTACTGGGATATGTTATACTGTTTTGCCGCATGTAATTTAAACACAAGGGAACTGTTTTCATAACATGTTTACTGTAAACAACTATTAAACGTTAAGATCCTCAATGATATATGGACACAAATAAGAATAATCATACAACATCAACAAAATGTTAATAAAGTATTCCGGCTTCTAACCCTAAATGATAATTATTTGTTAAATGATATGGTAGTACACGTCATAGACCAACAGGTAAAAATGCTGTACCTATCCCTTCTGACTTTTTTCATATATTATAATATATGAAAAAAGTCAGAGAAAAAAGTTCTAACCAAAAATATTGTTTAAAATTTCTATGATAGTTTCTAATAAACTAGGTAATACTTTATAACCCGAATAGTTTATTTAAAATTTCTATTATAGTTTCTAATAAACTAGGTAATACTTTATAACCCGAATAGTTATGATTATCTTCTTTGTTTAAAGTATTATCTGATTGATGCAAACTTGAATTAGATAGATCTCTTAGAGAATTAGTAGATGATTCATCATTAGCATAATTTTTAGCTTCAGATAATTCTTTTATTTTTTCATTCCTAGATTCTACAAGAGCTTTATTTAACTCTGGTAAATCGCTTACATTAGGAGTTTTCCCTTCAAAAAATTCTTTAACATGAGGATCCTTTCTTAGATCATTTAAGTGTGAATTTTTCTCTTTTTCAGAATAAGGAAGTTTTTCATCTAAAATCATAGCATCATTTGAATTTCTCATTAGTTTTTCAATATGTTGTATTTCTTCTTCTAATTCAAAACTTTCCTCCTCCTCGTTGGCTCCATCATTGTTATCAGTACCACCATTATCACCATCATCGTTGCTACACCCTTCGGTTTTATATATTATATCCGAATGAGTACTAGTAGAAGTATTGGCATAAATTATACAAGTATGTATCTTAAGATCCTCAATAGTATATGGACACAAATAGAAATAGTCATACAACATCAACAAAATGTCAATACAGAATACCAGCTTCTAATCCTAAATGATGGTTATTTGTTAAATGATATGCTAATACACGTCATAGACCAACAGCTAAAAATGCTGTACCTATCATTACATCTATCTTTACTTCAGCATATCGAACAAGTTATACGTGTTTAACTTTTATAGTTATTACATATATATGTACTAACTATAACGCAAACCTTATAACTCCGATTTAGCTAGGACGTAAAGTTATTTCCTTATTTCTAAGGAAGACTGAATACACCTTAATTACAGAAGAGAAGATAGAGTCGAAATATTTAAGATCTATCTCCTTCTATAACAACAACCGCCATCTACTCGATGCGCTTTTCCTTATTAAGAAATTAATAAAGGTTAGTTCCGCGATAACCCATTTAAGTTTCCTTAATACAAATAAATTTTTACCTCTCACCCATTATGATTAATAATGGCACTTATTAGACTTTTCACTATATAAGCTGGTATTATTGTCTTTAGGGCTTCCCCGGAGTTTGGCGGTTTAGTATAAGCCTATAATTGAAAATTTACTTCTTAAAAAGTACAAGTACCAAAAGGGAGTTATTATACTTTCATATCCTTGTTGCCACATTTTTGCCTTTTTCATTCTGCTTTTTGATTTTTAATTAATTAAACAAAAAAAAAAAAAAATAGGGCATGTAAGGAGTCCGTAATTCCACTCTCTGCTTACTGCAAAGGGTAAAAGAAAAGGTGTCAAACCCTTAAAATACTTACTATATCCCTTTATTCATCTTAGATTTTATTGGACAAACCAAGTCAAATCCTTCTTTGGTTAAATGATCCTTGGCTTTTATTATTTTGGCTACTTTACACCAAGCATCAAAATCTTTGGATTTTACACCTCTTATGTTGAATTCACGGAAAAACGGCATAATTTTTTCATAATTGCCTGCAAAATTCAACATTCAAAATATACCGTAGTTCGGTTTGCAGAGGTTGAACGGTATGCACCGCAACCAAAAAAATCCACGAAACTACTAATTAGTGATGAATCCCTACTATGCTGAGATATACTAAATACTAATCTTAAGTAAAATTTAGAAGAAGATTTGTTTTCAGTTATCGCAAAACAACCATCTCCGGAAACAAAACCCGCCATACTGTCCAACTTTCATCCATTGGGTGCTACCTGGCTAACTTTTTTTTTTGTTCATAATTATGAACAAAAAAAAAAAAAAAAAGTAAGAGGAATTTCATAATAATTGACCGAAGACTTAGCTTTAGCAAGAATTTGCATACTTTCAACTAAAGGTCTTAATGTTGGCACAGTATCAGGGAAAGCAGCCTTTAGTTCATCGTTTAAACCAGATTAATAGAAGCTTTAAGAGACAAAATTTTCTGTAACCCTTTCATTGTTAAATGTTCCTTTGTATTAATAATATCTACAACGGATTTAAAGAGAAGAAAATCTGCAAGCTTTTGAGTAATTAGAGGATATTTAATAAAGTGAGGAATAATAACAGTAGTTAACTCTTCTATAGAAGATACGTAGTACCCACACAGTTATTTTTCCCCTCTGTTATTCTCCCTATACCCCCAAAATAAGCTTGAATTTCTTTTAAAAGCGGCAAATCTCGAGAATGAAGATGGATATAAAAAGATATATTCTATATTTCAAGGCAGTTGAGTTATTTTAGATTTAGATTTTCTAACTCTAATAGAAAAAAAAACCGAACTTTTTTTTTAATATTTGATATATTAAAAAAAAAAAAAAGTTAGACAAATCCTGTAATAAACCAAGGATCTAATTGGAAATTTAGTGGACCTAATGGTAGTAAGTTTAAGTTTTTGTCATTACGAGAAGTAAATGTAAAAAAAGATCTAGAACTATTATACTTTTTTACACTACTTTTCCTGTCCCAATGAATGAAATGTACAATAATTGTTATCGTAAGGGCTCTTTATCCCTTACATCCCTTTCTTTCAAAAGGGTTCAGACTATGTCATCAATCAATAAATGATTGCAGGGTTTTCGTGGTAGGCTTATTGTAAATAAAGTACTCACCTACTAGTCGTTGAACCTTCATATATTCCTTTTAATTTTATTTAATATATGCTTGGCTGCATATTGTCCTACATAAACACATATGAATGGTGAAGTAGGAGTTCCATGCAATTTACCCCGTTTTCTGTCAACTCTATTAAATAACGGTATCAAACTTAATCGTGTATATTTTATAGGGAATTCCTGACATTAAACAAATTTTAATAGTTTTACTAGGTATGTTAAGATTTAAGCTACAATCAGATATACTAGTAAAATATTGTACCTTACCATTAGTATCTTCTACTTTTATTTTAAAAAATTTCGACACTAATTTATCAGTACCTCTTAAAAATATAATTCCCTCTTTTATTTCATAAGGACTTGGCAAGGACAATAGATAATTTAACCTTTGCTCAATTAACGCTTTATTTTGATCATAGTTTGTAAGAAAATAAGGATTTAATCTAAAATTCTTCATATTAGATTTAAGGAGATTAATTAATTCTTTACCTTCATCTAATGTATGGTACCCATAATAAGTAATTTTAACTATTGTAGATCAAACTTCAAAATCTAAAGATTTTTTAGTCAACATACCATTAGAAAAAGTAGGTATTATTCTGTTCATTAAAATATTAATATTATTTATTTCTAATATAACAGAACCTGCTGATCTTCTATCCGATGTATATAAATTACCATGCTTTAAGTAATTTAAAATACTTTTAAATAATTCTAATTCTTTTATATGATTTTCATATTTTATTTTTGGTTTTAGTTTATTTGAACTAAAAGTCGCATCTCCTTCTGTGAATCCTATTAATCAGTACTTACCTATTATCATATTTTCTCTAGCTTTAGAATTTTGATTTATGAGTATCATATCACGATAGTATTGTAAGATATCTATTTTACCTTTAAAAGTTAAATGCTTTTTATCTATTAATAAATGAACTGCTTTTTTAAAATTCAAAAATTGAAAAAATTTAGAACTCTTTAACTCTACATTATTAAATATAGGTACTATTACATTTACTAGTGATTTTTGATCATTTACAAAATAATTACATTTATTTCCTGATTTAGAAATACTTCCACAATTTAATCTGTTTCTAATATGTTCTAAAACAGATAAATCATTTATATGCAGAGTTATTTGGTAAGTTAAATTTAAACTATTATATCTGTTATCTTGTAAACCTTTTAAACTAATATTAAAATTTCCTTCCGCGTCGGTAAATCCCACTAATCAATCAATAAAATTCTTATCTAAATGAATTAATTTTTTATTTGATTCTAAAGTAAGAACTGAATTGTTTTTTACACTAAATTGATTACCTAACGACATAAAAGAATTGGTAGGGACTGCTGTAATTAATCCGTGGACAAATTTGTTATCATAAGAGCTCTTTATCTCTTATATCCATTCTTTATCAGAATGGTTCAGACTATGTCTTCATTTATAAAGTATTATTTTTTATAAAGTATTATTTTTTATAAAGTATTATTTTTTATAAATGTGGGGTGTTCGTGGTAGAATTATTGTAAATAAAGTACTCATCTACTAGTCGTTGAGGCTTCATGTATCCCTTAAAATAAAGATTATTGCTTTTGTAACTTTTTTTTAAAAATTTATTAAATACATGCTTCGCCGCACATTGTCCATATTATCTTATGGCAGCGCCTTATAATAATGATGGAGTTTCATGCTATTTACCCCATTTTCTATTTTAATTAATAAATTAATGAAAATTTATCTATATCTATTCATATTTCTTTTTATTTTTAAAATTTCTTTTAATGTAGCACTATGTTCATCGTACTTGTTAATTTCTCCTACGATATTAACTACTTTTTTGAAATAATAGAAATCTAGTAATTTATTTCCTCTTAAAGAGTATTTTTCAAAAAAAGGTATTATTTTATTAGTAATATCATATAATTTATAGACTACATAACTAGATTGACGAGGTCTAGTTTTCACAGTTTCTACTAAACCACAATTTAAATAAATTACCAAATTTTCTAGTAAATCTATATCACGTATATGTTGTGCTATATAAAAATACGGACTTACTCTATAACCTGAATGGGTCTTGGATGTTTTTACATAAAAACAACCTTCACCGTCAACAAACCCCGCTACTCAAAATGGATTAAAATCTTTGGTAGATAATATTAGGTTTCTTGCCGCAGGTATAATATCGGGAAACATATCTAATAATGACTTTGATAAACCTTTACTTATAGAGGCTTTGTAAGATAATATTTTGTTTAAACCTTTTTCAGTTTTATGTTGACCATTGTAAAGTATATCTACTACTGAAGAAAACATACGGAAATCTTCTCTCTTTTGTGTTAATAGATTATATTTGTTAAAATGAGGTATTATTACATCTTTTAGTGCTTTAATGGATTGAACCGAATATATTACGCTAGGATTACCATTTTTAACTCTTTTTATGATAGTACCTACTGTGAAAAAAGCATTTATTTTTTTAAGTAAATCAAAATCTTTTTCATGTAGTTCTATAGCAAAAATTGGTGCTATACGTAAAGATTTAAACCTTTTTTCATCTTTAGCTATTCTAACAGAAAAGCTAGATTCAGCATCACAAAATCCTGTTATTCAATTAGGATTTAAATTACTAGTAGAATTTATGGAGTTAGAGCTCTTATCTTGAGATTTAACCGTTGAATAGTTAGATATTTTAATTTTCAAATATATGTTTTTTAAAATAGGGGCTAGAATTTAACCTAAATGATGGTTATTTGTTAAATGGTAAGCTAATACACGTCATAGACCTACAGCTAAGAAAGCTGTACCTATCATAACATGTAATCCATGGACACCAGTTCCAAAGTAAAAACATGATCCAAAAGCTCCATCTGAAATAGTGAATGATGATACTGAATATTCAACACCTTGTAGTGCTGTAAATATAGTTGCTAATATGATAGTATATAATAGACCATATAAAGCTTTACTTCTTTTTCCGTTAATTAAAAAATGATGTGCATATGTAACAGTAAACCCTGAAGCCAATAAAAGCACTGTATTTATTAATGGTAGTTCAAAAGGATCAATAGCTTCTATTCCCATAGGAGGTCACATAGCACCTAACTCTACTGCAGGTGATAGAGCACTATGGAAGAATGTTCAGAATATAGCTAAGAAAAATAAAGCTTCAGATACTATAAATAAACCAACACCCAGATTTAACCCTCTTTGGACAGCAAGAGTGTGATTACCTAAGTATGTACCCTCTGCTATTACATCTCTTCATCAGAATGACATAGCTAATATTAATGATGTTAAACTCATCATTAAATTGTATTCTGCATAAGCAAACCCATGGAATGATAAAACTGCAGATGTAGTAAGTGTTAGTAAGCTAATGGATGTATATAAAGGTCATGGAGAAGGAGATACTAAATGAAAAGGATGTGCTTGAAAATTACTTCTGTTTAAATTTAACATGATATTTAAGAATAAGTTCATAATACGCCTTTTTTTAAAATCACAACCAAAACATTCAGCATAGCTCTTATACTCCTTACTTATTTCTTTTTAATATATCTATCTCTATACCTAACACCTTTAAATTTTTGTTTAAAAAAGTTTATTTTTTTAGTTTCTTTTTTTTTTTATGGAAAAAAAAATAAACAAAGAGGAAAAAAAAAAACAAACATAAACAAAAAGGAAAAGAAACAAAGATAAACAAAAAGGAAAACAAGCAAACATAAACAAAAAGGAAAACAAGCAAACATAAACAAAAAGGAAAACAAGCAAACATAAACAAAAAGGAAAGACATAAAATCATATTTTGAATTTTTACCTTTTAACAATAAAAAATACAAATATCACTATTACTACTAAAATATAATAACACTGTAACAATAGAAAAATAAATATTAAAATATATAGTCAGATAATCTTTGTTCAAGTAATGATTATAAATATTAATCGCCGTGTTATACCATTTATACATAAGTTTAGCTAAATTAACCATTAAAAATAAAGTAAAGAATAGTCTTAAATCTATATAAAACCACATATCTAAAATAGGTAATATATTTAAATGTATAATTAATACTAAAATAGTTGAAACTATAAAGGATAATATACGTACTACCGGTATAAGATTGAACCCAATAAACCCTAAAGGAAAGTTTAAATTATTATCTACATCTGAATATTTTATACGTTTCTTACTTCTAGATTGAGAATTGTTGGATGATTGACTCTTATCCGAGCTGTAAAAAGAAGAATAAGACTCTGTATCTGAACGATCTTCAAGATTGAATTGCTCAGAGGGATTTATCCCTTTTTCTATTAAGTTTTTTTCCATTTTATCTTTTAGAAGTTTAAATTTATTAGATTGCTTCAAATACTCAGATAATAATGTAAGATCTTTCTCACTTTTAACCGTTTCTTTATCCAGTTTGATTTTTAGGTTATTATAAAGTTTCGCATAGGCTAAAAAGCTATCTTTGGATGTCTTTCAATCTTGGATATAAATAGCTAATTTATCCATATCAAATCCTACAGGAGAATCTTCCTTACTCCAGCTACGTTTAGAAGACTCTCCTTTTTTTTCTTGTAATGAGAGTGCAATAGCTTTCCTAGTATCTTCCTCATACTCTGAATCGGTCTCAGACTTAGGTGGTGATTCAGGTTTTTCTTCTTCAGAAAGATCTATTGCTTTACCTTTTCCTTTCCCCGTGTAAAACCCAGATGTTTTTAATTCACCATTCACGATGAGAGATAACATAGGTTCTGAAATATATTTTGTTAATCCCAAACCTGGTCATGTAAAAAAAATATCTCGGTAAAATGAAGTTAGCAATAAGATAACGCTAGTTATTAAAAAAATAACGCTAGTTATTAAAAAGATAAATAGGTGGAAAAAATTTCTAGTAGCTATAGTATGGAATAACCCACCGAATATTCCTATACCTTTTGCTAAAAATAAAAGAGATAAATTATCATAAGCTATAAAAGCTGATATTAGTAAGATTGTAATCGTTGTTCTAGAGTACATGATAGATTTGTCTCGTCTTGATGTAAAAGCATTAGATAAAAGCTAATGGATGTATATAAAGGTCATGGAGAAGGAGATACTAAATGAAAAGGATGTGCTTGAAAATTACTTCTGTTTAAATTTAACATGATATTTAAGAATAAGTTCATAATACGTCTTTTTTTTTTTTTTTTCACAACCAAAACATTCAGCATAGCTCTTATACTCCTTACTTACTAATAATAATAATGAGTTTAGTAACATATCAGAATAGAGAGATTCGAACTCCCCTTTTACATCCTACAGGAAGTAACTATTTTCCTTACATTATTCTGAGAAAAATTGTATAGAGGGAAGCCTTTAAAATGAATCGAACATTTATCAGAATATTAACAGTATTCCGCTCTACCATTGAGCTATAAAGGCGATTAAATAATGTTATTAGAGGTATCACTACACAAAATATTTATACAAATCCCTTGCGCCCTTATGAGAATGATTAAAAGTCATACGCTTTACAGGGTAATTTATAAATTACCCCCCCCGCC